TATATTTATTTTTAGATTACTATAATATAATTTTTTTGATCATACAAACACACTAAATATTTAAGCCTTTAGCATATTAAAAAAACGTAAAACGCTTGTATATATATACAAATCATCACTCTCCTTATTTCGAGAAATATATCCTCATCACAAATTTTACTTTATTTTCTCAGTCGCCTTTTTTCCAGATTAGTAAAATCTGAATCCAGTAAGACCCCATCAGACGAAGACGATAAGCATAAGCAAAAGCAAAACAAAAATAATGAACATGATCACGATTCTGATTACGATTCCGGTTCCGAATCTATAAAAAATGTATTTAATGAAAACATGACGAAAAAAAGACAGATTCTAAATGGTTTTTCTCTGTGAGTAGAACGGTGATTTTTTTCGTCTAATGCTAAAGACATAGGAACTTTGTATCTTATTTTTGCTTTATTATCGGGTTTAGTGGGTACAGCTTTTTCTGTGTTAATTAGATTAGAACTGTCTGGACCTGGTGTTCAATTTATAGCAGACAACCAATTATATAATAGCATAATAACTGCTCATGCAATAGTTATGATCTTTTTTATGGTTATGCCAGCTATGATAGGTGGGTTTGGTAATTTTTTATTACCACTAACAATCGGAGGTCCTGACATGGCATTTCCTAGACTAAACAACATAAGTTTTTGATTATTAATTCCTAGTTTAGTATTGTTTTTATTTGCTAGTGTAATAGAAAATGGGGCTGGTACCGGTTGAACTCTTTATCCACCATTATCAGGAATACAGAGTCACAGTGGACCTAGTGTAGATCTAGCAATTTTTGCTTTACATCTATCAGGTATAAGCAGTTTACTAGGTGCCATGAACTTCATAACAACAATATTAAATATGAGAAGTCCAGGTATAAGACTACATAAGGTAGTTTTATTTGGATGAGCTGTAGTTATAACAGCAGTATTATTATTACTATCATTACCTGTATTAGCCGGTAGCCTTTTATTGTGCCGGCTTAAAATTTGGCTATATGCGGGGATATCCCATGGGGACAATCCGCAGAAAACCGTAAGCTTAGTTAGCTTACGTGGATTCTCAGAGACTAAACGCCAAAGTTCTTTAATTATAAAAACAAATTGTGTTTTTACTTCTGCTTATAGTAGCACTGTTAGATCTGTACCTTATAGTAGTTTTAACCATTATTTAGCTGGTCTTATTGAAGGCGAGGGTTCAATTATTGTACCTTCTAGTAAAAAAGACAAGAAAGGGCGAGTAACATATCCTAGTGTTCAAATAGTATTCGCTTTAATGGATTTGCCTTTAGCATTAAAGGTGCAAAAAACACTAGGTCATGGTTCGATTTCAAGAAAAAAGTCCCAGGCTGCTTATATCTTTACAATTAACTCTAGAGAGGGACTACTTAAAATAATAAATTTGGTAAACGGTAAATTTAAAACAGACAAAATTGCTGCTTTATACAAACTTATAGAATGATATAAAGTAAAAGGTTTAACTTTAGATCTTTTACCTAAATGTACCATTCCTTTAAACTCCTCTAGTTGGTTGGCAGGATTTATATAATCGGATGGTCATTTTAGCATACGTGCAACCGAAAAAGGAGCCTATCCAAAAGTAGAATGTAAATTTGAGTTAAGTCAAGCTCAAAACAGCATACATGGTAATTCGTATAAAATAATGAAAGAAATTTCTGAATATTTATCTGCGCCTTTAAAAAGCATAAGAGAAACTAGTTCAAACCCTCAATTTAGAGTACGGAGTACGAACACTAAATAGTAAGAGCAATCTTAAACTTATTTCTTATTTAAAAACCTATGCTTTAAAGGGAAATAAACATTTGGATTATCTCTCTTGATGTGAAATAGCAAATGTTTTTATTGCAGGTAAAGTTTACCATAAGGAACTTTTCGCTCGAGCAAAATCACTTAAAGCTCAAATGAATAACCAAGGTAAAATCTTTACATGAAATCATTTGGCTAATTTTTATAATATAGAAGAATAAGATATAGTCCAATCTTACGATATACGTAAGAGTATCTACCTATTTGTTAACATCCTATGATGTAATATACAAATTGAGAGGAAATCCTCATGAAACATAGTTTAGTAGATCAATATATAAGGCAATTACAATGGTATTAACTGATCGTAATTTTAACACTTCATTTTTCGAACTCGCAGGGGGGGGAGATCCTATATTGTACCAACACCTTTTCTGATTCTTTGGTCAAGGATGGCCCTTTGATAAAGCAATTTGTCAATTGAAATGGACTGTATGCTGGAACACTGAGTATTCATTAATAGATACTTTATTAGTAAGTGGTTTATATATCCCTATAAAGTCAAAAATTTATGTAATGTCAGGATATCAGCAGGTAACAAAAAGATCTAATATCTTAGTAGGAACTTAAGAGACTACACGTCCATTATCCTATGAATGTTCAATAAATAATTCCTGGAATGAATGACTAGCTGGTGTTATAGACGGAGATGGTTGTCTTTTAGTTAGTAAATCAGGTTATACTAGTTGTGAAATTACTATGGGTTTAGAAGATGAGCATGCTTTAGCTATTATTAAACAAAAATTGGGTGGATCTATAAAACTTAGATCTGGCGTAAAAGCTCTTAGGTATAGATTACATAATAAAAAAGGTATGGTCGAATTAATAAACAGAATTAATGGTAATATAAGACACACTTCAAGAATAAAACAATTAGATTTAATATGCTCTATATTAAAAATAAATATTAAATATCCTTCTGATTTAACTATAAATAATGGATGATTTTCTGGTTTTTTTGATGCTGATGGTACTATTACATATTCTATTAAAAATAATCATCCTCAATTAACTATATCAGTAACCAATAAATTATTAGTTGATGTTGTTGCCTTTAAAGATATTTTTAGTGGTAATATATACTATGATAAAGGTCAGAATGGTTATTATAAATGGTCTATTCAAAGTAGAATAGATATTTAAAAATTTAGGTCTTATATTTCAAAATACCCTAGTTATTCACATAAGAAAAAAAGACTTTTTCTTATAAATAATTATTATTATCTAAAAAACTTAAGAGCTTATTCGTCTTTAGATAAGAGTCCTTTATCTAAAGCATGAATTAAATTTAATAATAGATGAAAATTAGGATAAAGATATAGTCCAAAAATATTTTATTTTTGCTTGTTGTATTTATAATAATATGAAAAAGCTTAAAGTTTGATACACGTTATAACAATAGTTATAACAATATTACCGTTCATCAGTGTTCGGTATTTAATGTATAAAATAAATTATTTATCGCATCCAGAAGTTTACATTTTAATAATACCAGGTTTTGGTGTTATTAGTACAGCCATCTCAGCAAGTTCAAGTAAAAACGTATTTGGATTATTGGGTATGGTTTATGCTATGATGAGTATCGGTGTTTTAGGTTTTGTAGTCTGAAGTCAATGGCTGGCTTTCCTTATAGGTGACTATAAGGTAATAAATTCCACTGTAGGCTGGAACGGTTACCTTATTTTGTTTTTATTTACTAGTAATAGTATTAGTTTTATAAGCTATACAAAATTAGAAAATCTATTAGATACTTTTTATAGTTCAAATGCTAATAGAAATACCCAATCAGCAGGAAACTTGTGTTCTTTAAACAAGGACAAATGAGAATCCCCAGAGACTATACGTGGAAATACTTATGATTTGTTCAAATAAATAAGAAAATTTTTCTTATTTTTTTTTTAACAAGAATTTACTAGGGATAATGTTTGATTATCCTGGTTTATAGGGTTTCTATAAGGTGATGGTGCAATACTTGAACACAAAGGTAGAGCTAGTTTCGTTCTAACCCAAAGGGATAGTAAAGTTCTGTACGAAATTAACGAAGTTCTAAAAATAGGTGTGGTTAAACCTTTTTATGATAATAAAGGTAATATTATATATTCTAGGTATATAGTGTCTCACAATAAAGGTATTTACTTATTGTATCAATTACTTAATGGTAATCTTGTTTTACAAGCAAGGGTTAACCAATTAAATAATTGATATATTGCATTAAATAACACAATTAAATTCGGTTTTTCTTTACTCTATAGTAAAAGTTTACCTATTTTTGTACAAAGTTGTAAAGAGCTTACCTTAAACGATGCTTGATTATGCTGTTTTACAGACGCTTAAGGTTGTTTTTCCGTAAAAATTAATAATGCAAAGCATAAATTTTATCTTGAAGTTGTTTTCATTTTAGATCAGAAAAATGCAGAGGTTGTATTAAATAAAATAGCTATTTTGTTAAATACAACCGCTAAAGCAAAGCTTAGAACTGTAAATAAAAACATAAAGAGTAAAAATATAACTGATTATTTTAATACTATGTTTAGATTGTCTGTATATTGTAATGACAGAAAAAAACCAAATTTTTCTATGATAAGTAGCTATTTTAATAAGTATCCTTTAAAAACAACTAAGCAAGAATCTTTTAATAAATGGTGCAAGATTTTTAAAAATGTAGCAAACAAACAACCTTTAACACCTGAAAGCTTACATCTTTTTAGAGAAATAAGACATAATATGAACAAATTCACAATCGAAAACAAGCCCTTAGGCCATTCTAGTAAATCATAAGTATAAGATATAGTCCACATAAAACTAGGTAAATAAATAACCTAGTTTTAATTGTGCACCATATGTATTCCGTAGGCCTTGATGTAGACACAAGAGCCTATTTCACCGCCGCTACATTAATTATAGCTGTACCAACAGGAATAAAAATTTGGGCGACCGTTAGAGTGCGCATGAAAATGCTGTTAATGTGTATATACCTTGATTCGCCTTATTATATTTGTAGGTTACAAATATTTATAATTTTACTGGCTTTACTTAATGCTATTTTTTCTATTGGATTTTTTCTTATCGGGGATCTTATTGTATGAACGATGGGGGATCAAGCAACAAGTGTTTCACATGGGTCTGTTGGAGGTTCAGAAGGGTCTGGTACACCAAAAGGCCCAGACAATAACCCATCAAACGCTCCACAATCTAACCCTAATCCAGATTCACAAACTGGTGAGGGGGATGATCGAAAGGACACAGATGGTTTGGCTGATGGTATTCAAATATGTAAGAATATGGGTAATAAATATATGAAGGATACACCATTTAGGTTTGGTGCGCGAACGATAAATCATAATTATCCTTATTTCTATACTAGTACGATACTTAGGTATGTTTATCAACAACACCCTTATCTTTTTCATCCTAGTAATCCGCAGTCTACCCCCATTAATGATACATTAATCGCTGGAATTAGAGCACTAAAGGAAAACGTACCCAGCAGTTTTCGTTAGTTCGTTAGTTCGTTAGCTTTGCAAATATAAATGTAAATAAGATATATTGAAAAAAAAAAAACACTGATACAAGCGATAGAGTGGAATCTGTCGAAGACCATAGTGCTTACTTCGATTCAGCAATGAAAGAGGGACAACAGCCTGCACTAAAAAGGACCCTGAGGGATTTTGTTGAAGCAGTAATTAACTGACTACCCAAGATAGGTTTAAAGGTCATCGGATGATTAAGGATGAGGTTGAATTACCAAAACTCAAGTAATTTCGGGTCTAATTCGACCTTTTCATGGTATCAACAACTACATGATTATGTTAGCACCCTTAAGGTGAAAATTTACTTATTGGGCAATTCCTACGCTAATACGTTACTAAAAACATTTAGGACATGTTACAAAAGAGTCTCCTTATTCATCAATTCAAGAGTCATACGTGCTACCGGTGAAGTCTCCGAGCTAAGAGATAATGAATGTTGTAATTCATTTTCAAATACAAAAGGAGATGGCAGAGGGTTCGTAGTACTAATGCACCCCATTAGGAAGGTACCTAAACACTTCACAAGTCACAAAACAGGACAAGTGAGGTCATACGCTATTAGAAGCAGAAGTTATAATCTGGCCCCTGTACAGGGGCAGCAGGTTGAAACACCGAAAGGATTACAAGTTCTAGCTAAACACTGATTAATTAATTATAAATCTCCCGAGAGAATCTTTTATGATTTACGAGGAATCCTTAAAGAGGAGTCTTTATGATTTGCTGCTTACCTTAAATTAAAATCGAACAAGAAGTCTCCAACCCCCCCACCGTAGGGAGAAATCTTTTACTATCTAACCAAAAGTAGAATCTTGGAACTTCGCGAAGCAGTTCTCAATAATGAGTTTGTGTGAACCGGAGATAGAGAGATCGTGATTTCAAAGGCTGAAAAGAAAAAAAATTTTATACCATTGGGAATAGCGGCAATTAATGATAGGCTAGTGCAAGAGGTAATTCGTTCTATTATAGAGCCTATCTTTGAATTTGGGTTTAGTAATAATTCACAAGGATTCAGACCAAATCGTAGCTGTCATACGGCATTGAAATCAATCAAAACCAGAATGAAAGATTCTATCTGATTTATTGAAGGAGATCTAAAAAGTTATTTCCCTACTATACATCATGAAATTCTTATGAAAATACTTGAACTTAAGATACAATATCCTCGAATCCTTAAATTAATTCGAACGGGACTTAAAGCAAAAATCTTCCAGAAAGATAATAAGATTTATAATCCTAAATTAGGTACCCCGCAAGGAGGGATAATTAGTCCTCTATTGTCCAACATATATTTAGATAAATTGGATAAGTATATGGAGGAGCTCTGCGATCAACCTCAAGGTCATGTTGAAACTGATAACTGTAAAAATAATCCGTTAGCTTTACGATTCTTGAGATCTGGTCAAATAAGCCGATATATAGGTCCGATAATTCCTAATGAAAGGTATAATCAAGTTGGCTATTGTAATTTCAAGTATTTACGTTACGCAGATGATTTTGTTATTGGTGTATTAGGTCCTCATTCCATGGCAATAGAGATACGGGACAAAGTAAAAGATTTTCTCAAAGAGAAATTGGACATCGAACTTAGCATGAATAAAACTAAAATTACTCATGTTTCTAAAGATATATCCTTTCTAGGTTATAAGTTCAGTGGAAAAACTCTCTTGGTTAAACAAACATACCATGGAAAAAAACGTGTAAGAAAGATCACTATTCCCACCCTCGACGTTAACATGATAAGAGTGATAGCCCGTTTATCCGAAGCAAACTTTTGTAAGAGAGATGGGACACCGATACCAGCCTTTCGTTTTCTTAGATTACCGCAATCCGAGACCAATAAAAAGGTAAATTACATTTTGAGAGGTTTAAGTGAATGATGGTGTATTGCAGGAAATAGAAGAGCGGCTGTGGCTAGAGTTGCTTATATAATTAAATATTCCGTAGCTAAAGTTTATGCTGCTAAATTTAAACTAAAAACTGTAGCAGCGGTATTTAAAATAGGTGGTAATAGCTTAGCCAACCCCATTGGAAAAAGAATTAAATCGGTGGTAGGAGCTGATTATAGAAACACATCTTCTGGCAAAAAGGTTCAATTAACTGGAATACTTTATGATAGATATTATAAAATTCCTAAACCTCAAGCTAACAAGCTAAAACCAAACTGAACACCAGAGCACGTCACATATCTTGCTCAGGAACATTTGGATGCAAGTAAATTAATTAAGGATGTATGGAAAATCAGATAATCTAGCATTAATAATCCGTTAGCTGCAATGGCTTGAAGATTGGAGAAAACAATATCAAGTCAAGGAGCCTCTTATGCGGTATGTGGTTCTACAGCGGACGTGCAAATGCATCATGTGAGACCTTTAAAAGATATTGATAAATCTATAAAAGTGGTAAAGCAACACGTTATATCCATTTAGAGGAAACAAACACCATTATGTGCAACACATCATCTAACATACCATAAGGGAAATTGAGCTAACAAGCCTAATAAGTCAATTAATGAAACCAAATAGCGTTGGAGAGCCGTGTAATGGGTAACTATTTCGCACGGTTCGGTGGGAGCTCGAGCTTAATTACTTTTAATAACTTATATAGTTAGCAGTAGTTATAGTTTCGTTCGACCCAATTCAGTTGATTAGCCACCTGTTACGGAGGTTCAATACAATTAACACCCCCTATGCTGTTTGCAATGGGTTTCGTGTTCATGTTTACTGTTGGAGGGTTAATAATCCACTTAGCTTTCCCTTTAAAGATTACTGTATGCTGGGAACTTCTAACAATTACATTACTAGTTATCTTAAGGATGGCAGTGACAATATGTGATTTTGAACAATCAGCAGGAAACCAACAGATTAAGTTCTCAGTAGGATCCTCAGAGACTATACGTAATCCGTTACATAGCAGTTTACTTGCTATTAATGAAGATAGAGTCCATTAAATAAAATATAAATTAATGCTTTTTGTTATAGAGCACAAAAACAATTGTAGGAAATTTACTAGTAAATATCTAAATAATAAACAAGAGGCTTATTAAAAATTTTTTATATTAGTTATAAAAAAAAAGGCATAGTTTAGTTTTCTTTATATTAGTTATACTTTAATGCCATACTTCGTATAGCAATACTAACTTGTTATTAAAAGTTACTGCTATATTTCATAGCAAGTGAATTTAACTTTAATTGTTTGTTAATATATATATTATTCGTAAGTGGTGTTGTTTTAGCGAATGCATCGCTGGATATTGCATTCCACGATACGGCTTTTGCTGTTATATATAATAAAACATAGGCCGATAAACCAAGTTTGTTTGGCATAGCTACTTTTATAAAAGTCTCAAGTTTGCCTAATATTGGCCACAATGTAAATGATTTATACAAGGATTACATAAAAATGTTTTGAGTTGGTTTAATGGATGGTGATGGAAGTATACAAGTAAACCATTCACGTGCACAATTACTACAATACAGATTGATCATTAAATTATCTAACCTTAAATCTAACTATAACATGTTAATTAAGATAGCCAAAGTAATAGGGGGAACTGTTAGAATATCTGCTAACAATGAGGATGTTATTTGAGTGGTAAATAGTAAACAAGAAATTGAGAAAATTATAAAAATTTTTGATACTTACCCGCCTATAACCTCCAAAAAAATCTGTCAGCTTGCATTCCTAAAAACATGTTTATCTGAAACCTCGCTAGAATTCTATATGTTAAATAGAAAGCTCAAATATGATAAGCAATTAATTATTATAAAATCTAAGCTTAATTTTAATATCCCTAGTTATTTTAAATACTGATTATCTGGCTTTATAGAAGCTGAAGGTTGTTTTTCTTTAAGGGAAAATAAAAATCATTCTTTTTCAATAGGGCAAAATGATGATCGCTACTTAATAACTGCTATTAAACAGTATTTCCAAGCAACAAACATAGTTAGAAATCCTTCTGGTAAATTTTATTCTTTACAAGTATATAAAAAAGAAGTTCTTTTAAGAATAATCACTCATTGTACTAATCAACCCTTATTAGGTGAAAAGTTAGAGTCATTAAAAAAATTTAGTCTAAAAGTTTTACGATAAGTGTCGTGTGGTCTTGTCACCATGAAAAATTTAATACGTTTTTCGGTAATATTTAGTATTAATCTTATATATTGCTAACGGTGAAGTCTTATATACCTTTTTAATGCAAAAGGTTAAGTAAATAGTATAAGATAATACCGTGGAAACCAAACCTAATATTAACGTGAAACTATCTAATCTTATATGGTTTATAGCCGTATTATGCTAGGTTTTTAACGAATTTGTTAGTAAGTAGGATCCGTAGAGACTAAGCGTGACAGTCGAAAGTTTATTAAATTAAACAATTAGATAAGTTATAGTCCCATCCATCTCGTGAGAGATGTAAGCATATATATAATTACATGTATGTAATTATATAATTACATAGTATATTATGCAAAACACAGGACTTATTATTGTGTTACATTAATACCTATTATTATTATTTATATTTGATCTAAATATAAAATATTTTTATATAAAATAAGAATTCTTATTTATTTATATAATAATCTATACCCATTATATTTATTATTTCTTGGAATAAGTTTGTTGTGTTTTTTTGATATTGCGTATTCTACTTTTTATACACAACTAGATAATATTGTTATACCATGTATGAATCCAGGTTTTGATCCGCATGGTAATCCTGTATCCTATTTTTCAGACGATAGTTCTTCAGCAGCTACTAATTCCACAGACAATGGAACTAATACAAGTGCTGGTACACAGCGCAGTTTTGGGTCAAATCCTGACTCTAATTCTGCGTCTGGTTCAGGTTCTGGATCGGCTTCAAGTGGTCAATTAGTAAGTACTAATAACGTCGCAGCTGGCTCAGGATCTGCTAGGGATTTATCTACTGGTTCTGGATTACCACAAAGCACTTCATGTAATTTCCCTCAAACAGAATCGGAAAGGTCTGCCACACTTAGTTACAGACCTTTACCGAAAAGCGCTTCAGACCAGCTAGGTAAAAAATGATAATAATGGGTTAAGATAAAATAAATGCAAAGATGTATATCTCTGTTAATGCATAAACTGACTTATTATGTAGTAGCTCAGTTGGGTCTAAGTAATATATCTTTTTTATTAATATTAGTATTTACTAATATTAAATATTACTTTGAAATTGGCTATATGCTGGAAACCATGTTTTTTGTGTATTGTTTACTATTTATTAATACGTTTTGTCTTTACAAACTAGACTATACTAGGTGTAATAAACTTTTAAGTAGTGAAAATAACAATACAGTAATAAGTTATAAGCTTATTAACATGCAATCAGCAGAAAACTGTAAAGGATTCTCAGAGACTGCACGTCAATTACCAGATAATAAAAGTCATACATTTTTAAATTGATTTGCGGGAGTATTGTATGGAGATGGTAATTTTTACATTAGAAAATCACCTCTTGGAGATAAAAAAGTTCTTAAACAAATTAGAATTAAACTACATAACAGAGACGTTAAAATATTAACGCGTATCCAAAATTATTTACATATAGGTAGAATTATATCTGATAAAAACAAACCTTATTCTATATTTATAGTGTCTACTAAAGAATCTATGGATTATGTTTTAAATGGAGTTAATGGTGTTATTAAAAGTGCCCTCGTTTAAACAGGCATGTTTTTTGTCTGATATAGATTATAATGAAGCTAATTATAATATAGCTTTATATGACCCTTACTTTTCAGGCTTAGTAGATAGTGACGGAAGTATAGTATTTAATTATTATGGTAACAAAATAGAATGTAATTTAGAGTTTACAATGAATATAGTTCGAAGTTAAATTTCAACAATACTATACCAAACTGCAAACCCTATATAATAAAACGTAGTAAGTGTTCTAATTCACAAGATTCTAAAAAGTTTTTATCTCTCGCTTTTAAATTTAAAAATGTTAATAGTATGCCATTTATTTACGATTATTTTATACATAATAGATTATATTGTGATATGAAATTTTATAGAGTTACAAAAATTAAATCTTTTATAAAGATTAGAAAATACAAAACATACCCTATGAACAGCATAGAACATAAAATATACTCAGATTTTTTAAAAAGATTGAATTAAATATAAAAATCCTTTATAAAGTTCCTTTCATATCCAACTTACAATAATAAATAGCTTACTATTACTGGTAATAATACAGTCCAAAAAAAAAAATCTTTCCGTAGTAATAGTATTAGTGGTAATACAAATTATAGTAGTGTTGTATGACATTCTAAAGATTATTTTAAAATTAAAAAAAAGTAAATATCTCTGAATAAGAATAGTTACTAATATTGTATGTGCCATTACAATTTTTTGTATCTTATTTTTCATATCTTATTATTTTTCCTCTCCATTATATTGTGATCATGTAGGTGATCTAGGAAATGGTACCATACCTAGGACACCCTTATTACAATCCGGCCAAACTATAAGAACGCTAGCTCATGGTACATATAATGTTACTGGCGGTTTTGTAGATATAGGGAATTTAGGTTCAGGTATTGTTACTAAAGTTATAGGTGTCTGCCCCAACAGTATAGTCACAACTCCTTTAGCCAACATACTAACGTGAACTCCAGGTACGCAACCTTTTAATTCAGAATTCGCCTCTATATTATTCGAATTAAGAGAAGCTGGACAAACTAAGCTTAGTCATTCTTGTCTAGATTATACTGCTGGTGGGAGACGTTTGCTCACAAACGCTGGCAATTTTAATGGTTCTTATATTAATACCTTTAGAACTGCTAGGGGTATGGCTAATCAAGGATTTGGGGAAACCACTATAACTAATGCAATAATTAATGATTTAGCATCATAATTATTTAGGTTATAAATAATTTTTTTTTCTTGGCATTTTCATTATGTATTAAGTATGGGAGCAGTATTTGCTTTATATAGTGCATGATATTTCTGAATACCTAAAATTTTAGGGCTAGACTATAACAAATTAGGAGGTATTATACACTTCTGAGCATTATTTATAGGTGTTAACGTAACATTTTTTCCACAGCACTTTTTGGGGCTACAAGGTATGCCAAGGAGAATTAGCGACTACCCGGATAGTTTTGCTGGATGGAATCTCGTAAGCAGTTTAGGATCTCTTATAAGTGTTATAGCCACATATATATTTCTAGATGTGTTATACGTACAGCTAACAAAAGGTAAAGAAAGTTCAAGATATACATGATTAACTCCACAGTTTTATACTGATATATTAAGAGGCTTACTTGAAAGAGCTTATGAGTCAATAGAGTGAGGGTTAAACAGTCCTCCTAAACCTCATAGTTTTGTGAGTTTACCTTTACAAAGTACTTTTGGTAAGTCTACAGAAAAATCTTAAGAAAATTTTTCTAAAGATATCACTTCAGGTATCCCTAAGAAGGATGATTTACATTCACTTGAAGAAATTGCTAGAAATAGTGAAAAGTATGACAGTGAACAACCTTTCACGGATCCCCTTGATATTAATTTAGAAAAAAGATTGAGTGAAATTGAGCATCCTGAGGACATTAAACTAAATGCAAGGTTAAATGATCTCAAGACTCCAATAAATTCTGAATCTTCTAACATACCTAAATTAGAAGAAGAGATCTCTTCTAATATACCTAAAAAAGAAGATTTAGAGTTTTTTGAGAAAGCTCTAAATAATAAGGCTGAGAAACTCTCTGAATCTCCTCCCATAGTTGATCCAAATTATGAGGTATCAACTCCCTGGGAGGTAGATTTTTCCAAAGCCTCCGTTGAACCAATCGCAACTAGCAATAAATGCGAGCGGTTTGATGGTATTTCGGATAAACCAGATTTAAATAGTTTAAATACTGGGGGTTTAGGTGATCATCTTGCTAAAGATAGTACAGTTTCGGACCTTTATGAGTTAGTCGTAAATAGTGCGGCTGAGATATTGTCAAATCCTGGGATAAATTTATCTCCAAGACAATTTGGCTTTTATCTTTCAGTAGCTTTAGGGGCTTATATTGTTGCTAAGTGTAAAGATTCAGAACCTCAGTCTAGCAAAAGTTCTAACAAAAGTGATAGCAATAGCTCATGCTATCCTAATGCTAAATATGGTCTGGCAAATGGTCCAAGCCAAAAGTATATTGATGATGTTAGGGATGTCACCGTGAATATGAATCCTGCAAACTTAATTAATAATGGAAACTTATTTGATGCTGATAGTTTCAGGAATAATATAGGGAACGGGAACGGATACTTAGTTACTGCTAGAGACTTATTGGGGCATCCCCATATAATAGGCACAGATGGTATACAATATGTAAACGGTGGGCTTAATAGGTATAATATGGCGATTATGGCCGTCAATCAACCTGCATTTTATCCTGTTGAGGCCCGTAATAGGGTAAATGGTGAAGGTTACGGACTATATGGTGGTAGCTCAGAAAGGCACCCTGGTTTTATGTATTTGGGTAAAGGTGATGATGCCCTTGCTAAAAGAGTATTAAGCAATGTTGAAGCTGGTTTAGAACCTGTTTCTGATCTGCCTATGTTACTTGCACATTCTAGGCAATGAATAGATTTACGTACACAATATAGTTTGTTTAATCATATGTTCAATAATATTAATGCTCCTGAATGAAACGACCCTTGTATCAGACATATACCCATATGCCCTGACATTCAAGGTAATGTTAGGCCACACGATACAGGTATTATGCTTCATCTTGTTGATGATATATCAGATTATAGAAATATGAACCAACAAACATTTAATTTAGCCAAATCTCATTGCGGGGATCTTTTAATTGATCTAGCTATAATCCTTATAGATGAGATAGATACGCTTGACGATCGAGATGAAATAAACGACGGTGAAAGTCGTTACAATCAAGAAAGGTCTATTCACAAAAGAGCCCATGAGTTTCTAGCTGTTTTACATCATTACCAGATTCATTTTAAGAATAGAAGTGGTCCATCAGGTTAGATAACAGGTGTCTCTTTGTTTTTTAGTAAATATTTTATTTATAGCTGGAGATGTTATTATTTAACTAATATATATGGTAATTTACTATATTAAACTAATTTTTTGCTCTATCTGTAAAGATATCATCTGTGTTTCTAGCTATTTAGAGATAATAATTTACTTTATTATAGCAAATATCTGGATAACTGGCTATAAATATATTTTATAGTTGTAGCCGATCCCTTCGCATTATGCAAAGGAAATATACACAGTGTATTCATTAGATATTAATAATTACTAGTGGATACGGAGAAGAACAGTGCATTGTATGTAATGCACTGGTTAAAGCCAAAATAAGCAACTTGATTTAAACCAATTGATTCTAAATAAACTCAATCCAAACAACTCAAATTATTCATAATACTATAGAACTTAACCCGGATAGGTTTAAAGACTATACCGTCCAATTTGGTTACAAACCTTGGCTGTTAATAAGTGGCTTCTATTTTTTTAGATGGCTTATACCAAAGGTTTTGGCTAACTTGTAAACAAATAATGCTAACTTATGTACTTTATATGTTGGCATTATATATACCTTATACACAACGAGTTAAAAATATCGAAAAAATAACAACAGATAAAATGTAAATTAACTAAAAAAAATGAAAATGCGTATACTTAAAAGTCACCCTCTGCTAAAATTACTTAACTCTTACCCAGAGTTAAGCCAATTCAAAAAAAATAATGTTCTATATTTCGCTCTTGGAGTCACAATGTATTTGTTGAGCACAGTAGGAAAAGTATTTATATATACTTTCGAGTTTATAGGGTTATACATAAGCAGTCCCCCAAAGCCCTATGGATTTGAAAGTTTACCAATACATAGTAGTACTCTTGAAGTAGTCCAAGTTTCCTTACAGCCTGGTATGTTAGACGTTTGCGCGGATAATATATCTAAAGACTTGTCTAAGTTTTTGTTTGTTGACTGCCCTGAGAAACTAACTAATTTAATGACAAGTAAAGCGGGAGTTGACTCAACTCCTCGTCCAAATTTATTTGACCATTATTGTTATGAAGGGTATATAGCTTTAAAAAACACAGTTGTTCCTTCTACAATAACTGCAGGTACAGCAGTTAGTAATGCTGCTATATCTGCAGGTATTGCCTATATGCCTCACATAGTGAACAGCGTTTATCCCATACCAGCAGGTGAATATAGTGTGGGAAATTCGTTAATCATGTTGGTTGGAATGGTAGGCCAGGATCTAGGTGTATTTACTTATACATTTGGCTTAAATATTGGAGGCGGTGACGGGTTAGTTTTGAGTCATCGCGTATATAGTCCATTCAGTCATTTTGTTTCAGTTGCAACCATACAATTTTTTTCAAACTACATAGAACTTAACCCGGATAGATTTAAAGACTATACCGTCCAATTTGGTTACAAGCCTTGGCTGTTAATAAGTGGCTTCTATTTTTTTAGATGGCTTATACCAAAGGTTTTGGCTAACTTGTAAACAAATAATGCTAACTTATGTACTTTATAAGTTGGGATTATATATACCTTATACACAACCAGTTAAAAATATCGAAAAAATAACTACAGATAAAAATGGAAATGAACTAAAAAAAATGCGTATACTTAAAAGTCACCCTCTGCTAAAATTATTTAACTCTTACCTAATAGATTCTCCTCAACCGGCAAATATAAGTTATTTTTGAAATATTGGTTCCTTGTTGGCTTTTTGTTTAGTAATACAAATTGTTACAGGTATAACTTTAGCGATGCACTATAACCCTAATGTATTAGAGGCATTTAATTCTGTGGAGCATATAATGCGTGATGTTAATAATGGTTGATTAATACGTTATCTTCACTCAAATACAGCCTCTGCCTTTTTTTTTTTGGTTTATTTGCACATAGGTAGAGGATTATATTACGGGTCATATAGAGCCCCTAGAACATTAGTTTGAACTATAGGTACAGTAATTTTTATATTAATGATGGCTACAGCATTTCTGGGTTTGTCAAATAGCCCAAAATGATTTGAATTCAACCATAACAAGAATGTAAACAAATTCAACTCTAGTTATACTAGAGCTGGTATCTTTAAAAGTGTAAATAAAGCAAATACAATAGCTATAAGACATTTTTCTGTAACATCTGCGCGTAGGTTAATTAGTGAAGAGTTAAGCAAATTTATATGCAAAAAAAACCTTAATCCCGTTTTGATATATGAAGATCTATCACATAAAACGGTTAAATCTAGAGTTTTTAATGATACTCGAGGTATTAGTGGTATTTATTTAATTTTAAATAAAGTTACTCTTGATTATTATATAGGATCAGCTTCAACCGGTAAATTCTATGCTAGATTTTCTAATCATTTATTCAATTTTAATGGTAGTAAAGTAGTTAAAAATGCAGTAAAGAAACATGGTGTATCTTGTTTTGCATTTATAGTTTTAGAGTTGTTTCCTGACATAGTAAACAAAGAAAATAATAAAAAATTATTAAATATAGAAGACTTTTACTTAAAATCTTTATTACCAAATTATAACATATTAACTGAAGCGGGTTCAAGCTTTGGTTATAAACATAACGAAACCATTAGATTAAATATGAAAGCTAATTATAGCGAACAGCGTAGACTAGCTATAGGTAGTTTAAATAAAGGTAAAAGCTTTTCTCCTAGTACTCTTGAAGCAATGAAACAATCTGCTTTAAATAGAGTCAAGCCTATTTATTCAGAACAGGGTATTAATAATATGAAAAAAAATTCTAAAGGTGTACTGGTTTATAACATGGATTATACAGTATACGGTGAATTTACTAGTATAACAGACGCATCAAAATCTTTAGGTTGTTCTCAAAAAACCATTTATAGAGCTTTACAAACACCCAAAAAGATATTAAGAAGACGTTGAATTGTTAAATATGTTTAAATACTGTTGTATTTTGAATTTAAATTATAGTCCCACAGATACAACTTTTATGCAATTTCAGGAAAAAAATAAAAAGTAAAGTGGAATAGCCCGACAGGGTTATTGAAGAAATGTAACATTTCTTTGGCAATGTCAGTGAAAACGATCAAAAAATTATTTTTTATTTATACTATCTAAATTATTTAACTACATAAAGCCTTTAGCAAACATACCATTTCCAACAAAATTCCACAAAGCAATCTAAAAACTCAAACAGAAGATCTTGGCCTAGTGGTTTTCATATGAAAAAACAAAGTATTAATCTCTTTCTCATGTTTCTCCAAGTCGAACACACACTTTTGTTCGTAATCCTTTGCCTCCGCGCGTGTATCGGTGTTCTTTTTCAAATGTTTGCTGTCGTAAAAAAGAGGTTCCAAGTCGTTAGGCAAAGGATGCATGATGGAGGTGAGATTGTTTTGGATACTATATCTTTGAGTGAGAGAAATACATCCCTTGAAGTGAGGGATGGCTTCTTCATCCAAGTTGGACACATCGTTGTGGTATTCAAAAAATCCTATTTTTGTACCACGTTGTACAACGATATATGCTTCGATAGAATCTTCTAACGTTTCTGCGATTTCTTTAACGACCTGTGCGAGAGCATCTTCAAATCGATCACCATTACTCGCTTTCAATTCCATGAATAGGTAATGGGATGATTGTGTATTGCTTAGGACTTTTTCCACCACAAGATCAGGTCTTTTCTTGGAATGCTGATCTACTTTTTCGGGTGTGATGATCCAATCGGCTTCCTGGAAAACCATACCCAACATGGTACAAGCCCAGGAACCTACATGGTGCTCGTAGGGTTTTTCGTCGGGTGGATTTAGGATCCGGTGTTTTGCATACTGCAATGAGGCTGTGGAGCAATAGTCTGGAACCGTCATCTTGATGTTGGCCGAGTGATTGAGAAGATTGTAATGAAGGTGGAATGTAGGGGGGGAAAGAGGTTTATATAATATTTTTACGCTGCTGATTTGTAATATGACGTCACACTATCAATTTGTAATAAGACGTCATTTTTTTTGATTATCAATCAAATCACGCAATAGATTTATAATATGACGACATCTCATTGATTAATAATAGACGTATCAGTTTTGTAATATGATGTAATCGATTTGTAATATCACGGCATTAATTTAATAGAAGAACAAAATAATTAAAGATCGTCGGTTATCTTGATAATCGCGACAGACTGGGTCACTGATGGGTGGCTGAAATGCTGCTTAATGCACAGTCGGGACTTTTCACTTTTAATAGTGAGTAGAGTAGACGAATTCAAAGCTATTCTAGCGTTGAATAACAATCAATGTAAGTTTGTATGTTTTACCTTATGGGCAAATGTCATTATGAGGTGCAACAGTTATTACTAATTTAATGAGTGCTATACCATGAGTTGGACAAGATATAGTTGAGTTTATCTGAGGAGGTTTTTCAGTAAATAATGCCACATTAAATAGGTTCTTCTCTTTACATTTTGTTTTACCTTTTGTATTAGCTGCATTAGCATTAATGCATTTGATAGTATTACATGATAGCGCAGGTTCAGGTAACCCCTTAGGTGTGTCAGGTAATTATGATAGATTACCTTTCTCTCCCTATTTTTTATTCAAGGATTTAATTACAATCTATATATTTATAATTGTGTTATGCCTATTTGTATTTTTTATGCCAAATTTTTTAGGAGACAGTGAAAATTACGTAATGGCAAATCCCATGCAAACTCCACCAGCTATAGTACCTGAGTGATATTTATTACCATTCTACGCTATATTAAGATCTATACCAAATAAATTATTAGGTGTAATTGCTATGTTTTCTGCTATATTAATATTATTAACAATGCCATTTACTGATTTCTCTAAATTAAGAGGTACACAATACAAACCAATCAGTAAGGCAGCATTTTTTATTTTTATAGGTAATTTTTTAATTTTAATGGAATTAGGTGCTAAACATGTTGAATCTCCATTTATAGAATTTGGACAAATATCTACAGTTCTCTATTTTTCGCATTTTTTAATTATAGTACCTTTCATAAGTTTACTTGAAAACAGTCTTCTTGAATTAGAAGCATTAAATCTCATGATGCCTAGAGAAAGCTCTCAGGATATTATTCTAGATTTTTTCAATCTAGAAAATTTTTCTTTCACGGGATCTTCTATGTTTCGTCTCATGGGATATTCTCTGTTTTTTCTCACGGGATTTTTTCTACTTTATAAGTATATAATTATCTATATATTTATAATTATAATTATAATAAAATTTATTATATTATGTATAGATATAATCTTAGATATAATCTTAGATTGAACATATCCATTAATTATTGATTTCCTTTTCTGACATATTTGTTATTTCTGTGATGCCGCTAGACCTTGAGGTGTTTACTTTCAAGACAGTGCATCACCCCAAATGGAAGGTTTGGTAGAACTTCATGATAATATATTATTTTATTTAGTTATAATACTATTTGCTGTAGGTTGAACATTAGTATCCTTGGCAAGAACATATAGCAACCTAGAATATCCTGTCTCACATAAAAACGTTAGTCATGGTACATTAGTTGAATTAATTTGAACTATAACACCAGCATTAATATTAATGTTTATAGCTTTCCCATCTTTCAAACTATTATATTTAATGGACGAAGTTAGTGATCCATCTATGGCAGTATTAGCAGAAGGCCATCAATGATATTGAAGTTATCAATATCCAGATTTTTTAAATAGTGATGACGAATTCATTGAATTTGACTCATATTTAATACCAGAATCTGATTTAGAAGAGGGTGCTTTAAGAATGTTAGAGGTAGATAACAGAGTTATTATACCAGAACTAACTCACGTTAGATTCATTGTTACAGGTGCTGATGTTATACACTCTTTCGCTTGTCCTGCTTTAGGTATTAAATGTGACGCTTATCCTGGTAGGTTAAATCAAGTCTCTGTTCTTATTAACAGACAAGGTACTTTTTATGGTCAGTGTTCAGAAATATGTGGTATACTTCACAGCTCTATGCCTATAGTAATAGAATCCGTTTCAATAGAAAAGTTCGTTACTTGACTAAAGGAACAATAAGGCCAAAAAATAAAAAAAAAATACAAATATACAATACGATACTATAATCGTATAGTTATTAATCCTTAAAAACTATAGAGAATATCCATCTCTATCTCCATTTCCTTCTCAATCTCCTCTTTATACTAAATATAAATTAGTAAACCAAAATATAGCTGTTTTGTAGGAAGATACGTATTTATTCATAAAGCTGCGGCATCAATGTATGTTAATGCTATCTTTTTAGACGGCGTTTAGAATATTATTTCCAAACGGAAACTAAACATACAAGCGAAAAATTTAAAACTTTTACCTTTTTTTATTTTAAGCTTCTAAGCGCTAATAGCGCTTTTAAGCTCAAAATATAGAAGTTACATGCTAACCTGTTTAAACTTAGATATCGTCTAATTTTTGAACACGATGTGTTATTAAATATACTATATGATTTATATACATTAAGAGTTGTTAATTTTGGACTTCAGGTTGGTAATTTTGTATATATTTTAATATTAATCTTCCGCTATGGTATATACACGTTAATAGTGATTTGCGTTGTTTAAATAATATGGTAATGTTACCTGGATCACGACCACGACCACCACCACCATATTTCTTAAATTAGCTTGGATGATAGTTTAAGTGGATCGGCAAACTACATAAGATATATGGTATGGATACGTAGAAATTAACAAATTAATTTACAGATATTATAAAGAGGATACGTTTGATATATATATACTAGGTAATTACAGGCAAATACTTGTCCAAGCTACTAACGTACTAACGTACTAATGTACTAACGTACTAGCGTACCCTATTAGTATGTTAGAGAATCCACATTTAACGAGAACTCTCTATATATATTATTCATATATATATAGTATAAATAAAAGTAAAAGGGAGACTTGCAAAATACTAATTTTAATCCTAATACCTTTACACTATCAGCCTATGCAAGGTAATGTAGAGAGAAAGCTAACGTGTATGACACCATAGGTGTTATATGTAACACTATGATGAATTGAGTTAAAGCAAACGCAAAATTGCATTTAAATCTTTAATTTGATTAACATTTATTGTTAATACATACCATGTATATATAATGTATTTTTTGCATGTTCATCTTTTGAACACTTTCTCTACTGGCAGTAGTTAACTATAGATAGTATTTCTGTTTTTAAATTAATTATTTTTTTTTACAGTATATGATACTAGAAAAAATATAATCTTTTACGATTATTTTTATTATGTTATATTCACCTGTAATTATATCTATTCTTGAAGTTTTAGTATTTACTGTATCAGTGTTGCTAATTGTAGCCTATGTTACCGTGGCAGAAAGAAAAACAATGGCAGGTATGCAAAGAAGATTAGGACCAAATATTATAGGATTTTATGGTTTGTTACAAGCATTTGCAGATGCTTTGAAACTTCTCTTAAAAGAATATATTTCACCAACACAAGCTAATATATTTTTATTTTTTCTTGGTCCAGTTGTAACCTTAATCTTTTCATTGTTAGGTTACTCAGTAATACCGTATGGTCCTGGTTTAGCAATATCAGACTTTAATTTAGGTATATTATATCTATTAGCAGTTTCTTCAATATCCACATACGGTATATTACTGGCAGGCTGATCTGCTAATTCCAAATATGCCTTTTTAGGTTCATTAAGAAGCACAGCTCAACTAATTAGCTATGAACTTATATTAAGTTCAGCTATATTATTAGTTGTGTTATTAACAGGTAGTTTAAATTTAACTGTAAATGTGGAAGTTCAAAGAGCAGCTTGATATATATTACCCCTATTTCCAATTTTTATAGTTTTTTTTATAGCTTCAATAGCAGAAACAAACAGGGCTCCTTTTGATTTAGCTGAGGCTGAATCGGAGCTTGTTAGTGGTTTTATGACAGAACATTCAGCGGTCATATTTGTATTTTTTTTTCTGGCCGAGTATGCTAGTATTGTTCTTATCTGTATATTAATAAGCATATTATTTTTAGGTGGATATCTGTTTAATCCACTTATGTCATTTATTATTAGTGTAATTGGTTATTACACTAACTTGGATTATTATGGTGTAAAAATAATTTTGGATCTCTTACGCCTAATCGATAATTGTTTAGTTTTTTTGAGAGATACTATTGATATGCCTATTGAACTATGATATTATTGTTCTTTTACTCTAAGAGAAACTAGAATATATCTATCTAGCATACTTCCACTATATGTGGAAAATATAAATACTTTATCATCTTACCCTATAACAGAAGGAATACTTTATGGTTTAATTTTAGGATTAAAAACATGTATTATGATTTTCGTGTTTATATGAGTTAGAGCATCATTACCTAGAATACGTTTTGACCAGTTAATGTCATTTTGTTGAACTATACTATTACCGCTAGTTATTTCTTTTATAATAGCAATTCCTTTTGTTATACATAGTTTTGAAATAACAGCTACAAATGTGTTTTTATTATAAGTTATTAAGTAATAATTAGGCTTATAGCCATCTATATTACATAATATATTTATTATTTAATATAATCTCCAATTTATTGCCTATAAGCATATTCACGAATAAGTTTTTATGTAATCATCTTTGCCCGCTACTATAGGTAGCAGAAGTTGCTTTTAACAATCTTAATTACACAATATATATGAATTTACATTTACCCAGAGTACAAAATAAAATATACGTTTCTAGATATTTAAAATCTAATGCATTATTAACTGATCTCACACGTAGTTTTCATTGTGGTATGCTTTAAAAACGAAATTTGTTTAGAGTGATCTTGTCTAAAGGAGAAAAAAAAAGGCGTTGATTTAAGTAACGCCTTAGGCCTTCATAAGCTGGCACCTCAAATGATAGACAAGTTAAACTCTGGTTTTTTTTAATAAAAAAAAAAGCTAAATGATAAGGAAATACATTTAGCCAAGTTAGCAGGCATTAGTATTATTAATGCTACACCTGTGCCAGAGGATAGATAAATCTTGCAAGATTTATCTAATGATAATTAATCTAAAAAAGAGTACAAGCGTGCGAATGAAAAGAATGAAATAGAAATGGAAAGGATGAATATAGGTGAATAAAATAATAATTCTCGAAGCTCTTGGTAAGTTCAAAGTAATTATAAGGATAGCAGCGATATTCTTAGCCAGTGAGACGATATGGATTATTTTGGACACATCTAAACTGTAATGCTTTATTTACAATAAAGGTTTAAAACATTACGGTCTATTTCATTTCATTTGCATTGCATTGCAATGCATTGCATTGCAAGCATAAAAATTAAGCATAAAAAAAAATATATGTCTAGTTTTTTTATTTGTTAAAATTTAAAGTTGTACTTTAAAAGTACAGTACAGTTTTAATTCAAATAATAATTTAATGAGTTTATCACTAATATTATTTCTTATTGGCATCTTAGGTTTCGTATTAAATAGAAAAAATATAATTTTAATGCTTATCTCTATAGAGATAATGTTGTTAAGCATAACATTTTTAATATTAGTATGTTCACTTACTTTTGATGATATAATAGGACAAACGTATGCTATTTATATAATAACAATAGCTGGTGCAGAGTCAGCTATAGGTTTAGGTATATTTGTAGCATACTACAGACTAAGAGGAACGATATCAATACAATATAAATAATGTACTTAACATTAATAATTTTACCCTTGTTAGCATCTATAATTTCTGGTTTTTTTGGTAGAAAAGTGGGAGTTAGTGGAGCACAACTAATAACATGTAGTTGTGTAATTGCGACTACTGTATTATCTCTAGTAGCATTTTTGGAAGTAGGTTTAAACAATATACCTGTATCCATAGTACTGTTTAGATGAATTGATTCAGAATCACTTAATGTACTCTGAGGCTTCCAGTTTGATTCTTTAACAGTTTCTATGCTAATACCAGTACTAATAATTTCTTCTTTAGTGCATGTGTATTCAATAGGCTACATGAGTACTGATCCTCACAACCAGAGATTTTTTAGCTATTTAAGTTTATTCACTTTTATGATGATTATTCTTGTTACAGCTAATAATTTCTTATTAATGTTTGTGGGATGAGAAGGTGTTGGAATTTGTTCATATCTTTTAGTGAGTTTTTGATTTACTAGAATAGCTGCAAATCAAAGTTCCATGTCTGCCTTTTTAACAAATAGAGTGGGAGATTGTTTTTTAACAATAGGTATATTTGCTCTATTATGGTCATTTGGTAACATAGACTATTCGACTGTATTCTCCCTATCACCTTATGTGACAGAAAACACTGTTACAATAATAGGTGTTTGTTTATTAATTGGGGCGATGGCTAAAAGTTCTCAAGTGGGATTACATGTTTGGTTACCTCTTGCAATGGAAGGTCCTACACCTGTTTCTGCACTTATTCATGCAGCTACAATGGTAACTGCTGGTGTTTATTTACTAATGCGTACATCGCCTTTAATAGAGTATAGTTCAACTGTTCTAATACTCTGTTTATGAATAGGTGCTATTACCACTGTATTTAGTTCTCTTATTGGTTTATTCCAACAAGACATTAAAAAAGTTATAGCCTATTCTACTATGAGTCAATTGGCTCGAGTATATAATAATGTATTAATTATATACAGGCATCAAGCTATATGCGTAGAAGTTATATGTAGAAATATAATCAATTCGCAGATAACCAAAACTCTTGGTTATATTAATAACCATATTAGTATTAGTCTTTTTAATTCATCTCTCACATTACTGTGACAGTACTTTTATATTATGTTATATATAATTATGTCAGTAAGATGAAAGACGAATATTATAAGTAAGTTAGTAGGAATCTCAGAGGCCATACGCTTGATATTAATCTGTTTAAACTATATTATACTATTAGCTTTAGATATGTTTATATCTATTCATTTATTATTTCTTGATATATCTAGAAAATATCCTTATAGTACCTCTAATCTAAAAAATACCAGAGATAATTCATTTAATGAATGGTTATCCGGATTAATAGATGGTGATGGTTATTTTATTTTAACTAAAAAAGGGTATGCTAGCTGTGAAATTACTATGGATATTAGAGACAAAAAAGCTCTATATGAAATTAAACAAAAATTCGGTGGTTCTATCAAAACAGTTGCAAATGCTAATGCTTTAAGATATAAATTAAGACACAAAAAAGGCTTAATTCATTTAATAAATAATATAAACGGTAATCTAAGAAACCCTGTAAGATTATTACAAATGAATAAATTATGTGTTAAATATGGTATAGAATTGAAATATTCTAATTGTTTAACATTTAATAATGGATGACTAAGTGGCTTTATAGATAGTGATGGTTCAATTTATTATAATGAAAAATCAGGTCAAGTGTGTTTAAGTATAACACAAAAAAATAAATATATGTTAGAACCCTTAATAAAGTTATATGGTGGAAGAATTGATATTCTTAGTCCTAAAGTAGAAGCATTTAAATACATTATTTATAGAAAGTCCGAACTATTTTATCTTGTTGATCAATATTTCATAAACTATCCTTTAAAAACAGATAAGATGAAAAGATTGAATTTAATAAAGCAATTTTATTCTGTAAGGATTTACACACAAAGCAAAGATATAAATAAATTTAATGAATGAATAGCATTTAAACATAAATGAGATAAATACAAAGATTAATAAAGAAATGGTCCAAATATTATAATATTACTACATTTTAGAGTAAAAACTTATTTATTACCTTTAGCTATTCTAACCTTTATTGAAATATATCTTTACATTCTCTTTTTAATTAATTGTATGCCTTTAAATTTATCTTTTTTTAATATAATTCACTCATGTCTAAAGAGATATGATAATAAGTTACTTACATCATCTTCTGGACCCTTTGTACCCTCCGGACTTTCTTGAGTACCTACTGCATGGACTCTCTATTTAAAAAAAATAAATGGAGAAAAAATAAGTATTTAACTTAAAGAGAACTTTTGGATGAAATGTTTGTGGACGCATAGAGAGCCATTCATTTTTACCGAAAAGGCTCCTAAGCATGTTAAAGAGGAGCTTATAGGACTAAATATAGATATTCCGACAAAAAATTAAGAGTTAATAGATAAACACAATAACAGGATAAAAGAATAAAAAGCTTGAGAGATAGACCCCTAAGTGAATACTTAAATCCCTACTCATAATAAGTAAAAAAAAACGTGAGAGAAGGGATGCCACTTTTCTGGAGGATGATTGAGAAAAAGGTACTATAGATGAAAAAGAGGATACAGGTAAAACAAATAAACTTGCAAAGTTAATTGTTAAAAATAAATCAGATTAATCATTTTATATAACAAGTTCTTCAGATGCTACTAAAGAAAAATCAAGTAGCGATACAGGATATAATTTTCCTGATATCGAAGGAGATGACTTATTTTAAAACAAGTAGTTTTCATTTATTACTTTATATTCACTATAATAAATTTGGAGTTTTCTTTCTCTATGGAATATGGATAAACTAGTCATTCAAATTAGAAACTAAATGGCTATAGATAAGGTTTTATCTAAAATTTAATGTTAAAATATTGCAATTAGGAATGATGGTAATAGCAGTAGGTTTATCATCATATAACATCGCTTTATTCCATTTAGTTAATCACGCCTTTTACAAAGGACTTCTTTTCTTAGGAGCTGGTGCTGTTATACATGCTTGAGCAGACAACCAAGATTTTAGGAAATATGGGGCACTAAGAGTATTTTTACCATTAACATATACAGTTATGTTAATAGCTTCTCTTAGTTTAGTAGCTTTCCCGTTTATGACTGGATTTTATAGTAAAGATTTTATACTTGAATCAGCATATGGACATTACTCCTTTTCTAGTTTAGTGATATATTTTTTAGCCACTATAGGTGCTATGTTTACTACTTTATATTCAGTTAAAGTTCTATACTTAACATTTTTAACTAACCCTAACGGACCACTAATTAATTATAATAAAGCACATGAAGGTGACATATTTATGAGTATACCTTTAATAATACTAGCATTATTTTCTATTTTTTTTGGTTATTTGACTAAAGATATTTTTATAGGCTTAGCTTCTGGCTTTTTTTCAGATAATAGTTTATTTATACACCCTTCACATGAAATTATGTTAGATACTGAGTTATCTGTACATAGTTTCTTCAAATTACTACCTTTAGCTTTAACAATTTCATTAATTATAGTATCTCTTGTATTATCTGAATATATGCCTTCTAGACTTATTTACTTTAAATTTTCTAGACTAGGTTATAACACTTTCAGCTTTTTTAACCAGCGTTTTTTAATTGAGCTTTTATATAACAAATATATAACAGGTGTTATTTTTAAATTAGGTGGACATACTACTAAAGTTTTAGATAAAGGTTTTGTAGAATTAATAGGTCCTTTCGGTTTAGAAAAATTATTACTTAATGTAAGTACAAATATAGCTGCTTTAGATAGTGGTGTAATTACATCTTACGCCCTTTACATTTTAATAGGTCTGCTTACATACATATTAATACCTTATACTTCAGTTATTAATAGTAGCATGCTTTTACTTATTATACTAGCCCTATACGTAAATTTAAGTGATCTATATAAGTATTCAAATTGGATGTATGCTAGGCCTATTAAGCATCACAGTTTTGCTATTTTACCTGCGCAGAGTTATTTTTTTAAAGCGTTATTCACTAATCTTCACAAGTTTTTACATAATTTCTTAAAAAGCGTTTTTAATTTAAAGTATATAAAGACAAAATTAGCTTTTATAGTTATATCCTGTTGTATGTCTGTTTTGGTTTGTGTTCCCTTCAGTATTTTACTTAATATTTTACAGTTAAAAATTTTTATTATACTTTTAAAAGTAGTATACGCTGCTTTAATCTATTTTGTAATTTATAACCTAAAATATAAAGGTAAAATATATAAAGGGCCTCACTATTTAAATTACCTTTTGGTAATGTTAACGGCCTTAGCTTTTTCAACAGTTATATATCTAACTGATGCTAGCTATCTGTCTGTTTTTTTAGGTTTATTTGGTTGAACCGCAATTTTATATGCCAACCCAAACCTACCCCCATATGGAGGTGGTGGTCCATGAGGTAGTGGTGGTCAATCTAGTAGTGGTGGTGCTCCTGCAGCACCATCTCAATCTACTAGTGGTTTTCCTAGTGGTTTTTCTGCACCACAAGCTTCTGCAGCAGCTCCCGTGGCCCCTCAACAAGCTCCTGCAGGAGCTGCTGCAACCGGTGCGCATGCTGCTATTCCAGGACTTCAAACTCCATATACTACAACCATGCAAGGTCCTGGTGGTTACCAGGCTTGAGCCGGTTATACAAAGTCTACCAAAACTCCTCCTGCCGGTACGCCGAATGGAGCACACGTTGTAGGGAAGGATGGTTGGGAAAAGGCAGGGCAAAAATCTGATTTTGGCCCTTTACAAGCTGATAATCCCCATGCACAACCGGACGATTACAACTTACAGGGGACTAATCAACCTCGTGCTTCCTGTCTAGCGGATAGCTTAAAAAGACAGAGAGACCTAGGGGTAACTCGCCTGAATAATAAGTTCTTTACCGAGAGTGATCGGAATTTCTTCTTAAGCTTCCTAAGGGTATACGACCCTGATATGTATGGTAAGATCGTACATAACCTCGATACAACCTCTAGGGGTGTATCCTGAACAAAAATGCCTCTTACTCACTCTGTAATAGAAGCCCTACGCCGTTCTCATTAAATTTTAAAGTAAAACAGGTGCCGCTGGTTAGCTAATAGGTGTCTCTTTGTTCTTTAAATATCTTATATATAGCTGGAGATGTTATTATTTATTATTTAACTAATATATATGGTAAATTACTATTTACTATAATAAACTCATTTTTTTTTATATGTGTAAAGATATATTTTTTTTTATAAAATCTGTGTTTCTAGCTATTTGTTTAAAATTATATACTGTATTATAGCAAATATCTGGATAACTGGCTATAAATACATTTTGTAGTTGTAGCCGATCCCTTCGCATTATGCAAAGGAAATATACACAGTGTATTCATTAGATATTAATAATTTCTAGTGGATACGGAGAAGAACAGTGCAGTGCATAGTATGTAATGCACTGGTTAAAGCCAAAATAAGCAACTTTATTTCTATATAACTAAGTTTATGTGCATTAAATAAAAATCGCTGTATTCTAAATCATTTATTACTCCTGCAAAGTTTTCTATAATAACTAGCTTATTATATATGTGTTTTTTTTTACCAATTGATTAATATATATATCTAACTATGTGAATTAAAAACAATCTGCTCTGGTTCAAGATTATTTACTCATTTCAGCTATGGTGCCGTATAGTTTTGCCTACACAAGCCATTTTATTTTAACATTCTCAATAAGTTTTAGTGTAGTGTTAGGCGCAACAATTTTGGGATTTATAAAACATGGTTTAATTTGTTTTTTATATTTGTGCCTGTCTGCGAGTTCTCCTGTAGCTTTATTACCTTTAGTGTTAATAGAGTTTACTTCATATATTATTTCTATATTTATATAATCTTTTCTTTACTTTTTTTTATAAAAATAGAAAATAGAAGAAAAAAAAAATAAATATCAATTACCTACTAGGTATACTAGGTGTTGCACCTTATATTAACTTATACTGTTGTAAATAAAATTTAAATTTTTTTTCTAATTATTATATGCTTTTCATACTGTTATTAATACCAATATTAGGTAAATTAATTATAGGATTCTTTGGTTCAAAGAACAAAGTAAGAGCTAGTTTTAGAGGTTTGTCTTTACAAAGTTTTAAAAATGGAAAACTTATTGTTTCTTGTTATATTATGCTGTTTATTTTGTGACTTAGTAATAATTATACAAATATAAAATTCATAACAACAACGATTAATTTATTATTATTGGCTAATGTTGGTATATTAACAGGCTTATTTGAAAATTTTTATGAGTCAATAGAGTGAGGGTTGGCTAGCCCTACTAGCCCCCACAGCTTTACAAGTTTACCTGCGCAGAGCTTATGCGCTACACCTTTTAACTACTCAAATAAATCTTCAATAAACTTTAATGGAAATTTATATGATGCTGAAAGTTTCAGGAATATTGGGAATGGATACACACTTACTGTTACAGACTTATTGGGGCATCCCCATATAAGAGGAACACAAGGTATGAACTATGTATACACTGGATTTAATAGGTATAATATGGCGATTTTTGCCACAATTAAACCTGCAAATAATCCTTTTGAGGCCCGTAATATAGAATTTTTTCGAGGTCACGGGCTATTAGGTGGTACCTTAGAAAGCTACCCTGATAATATGTATTTGAGTAACAACGAGGATGCCATTGCTAAAAAAGTATTTCGCAATATTGAAGCTGGTTTGGATCCTGCTCATGATGTGCCTATGTTACTAGCAGATTCTAGGCAATGAATAGATTTACGTACACAATATAGTTTGTCTGATTATATGTTTAAGGATCATAATGATTCCACTGACTGAAGCGACGCTACTATTACACATATACCCATATGCCCTGACATTCTAGGTAATGTAAGGCCACACGATACGGGTATTATGGTTCATCTTGTTGGTAATACTCCAAATTATAGTCAAATGAACCAACAAATATTTAATATAGCAAAATCTCAATGCAATAAACTTCTACTTATATTCTCTGAAGACGTTATTAATGAGATAGATTTGCTTGATGACCCTGACCCTGATATGGAGTATGACCCTGATGTGGCGTATGATTTCCAATTAAGATTTATAAGGAGAGTCCATGAGTTTCTAGGTATTTTACACCATTACCAAATTCATTTTAAGAATAGAAGTGGTCCATCAGGTTAGATAAGAGGTGTCTCTTTGTTTTTTAGTAAATATCTTATTCATAGCTGGAGATATTATTTAACTAATATATATGGGGATAGAAAGAAGAACAGTGCTTGGTATGTAATGCACTGGTTAAAGCCAAACAACTTAAGATGATAATCTTTTTTTAATCTATAGACAAAAGGTGTAAATTAATATGAGAAATATTTTTTCCAAAATAGTTAATATTATATCAATTTTCCCCATACTTGATGAAATTTATGCAGGTAAAGATAAACATTGATATTTCAAGGCAATTTTAATCGTATGTCCTTATGTTACTTTTATTAAAAAAAAATTAAAGTCTCTATTAGGATTATAGCCTAATAGTTTTTTCTTAAATATATTTACCTATTAGGTATACTAGGTGTTGCACTTTATATTAATTTATACTGTTGTAAATAAAATTTAAAATTTTGTTTATATTTATTATTATATGCTTATCTTACTGTTACTAATACCGGTATTAGGGATAATAATTATATCTACAACAATTTCTTACGATATATCAGATTTAAATATTAAACTAACAAGACTAGTGGCTCTGAGCACAAGCATAATAAATTTCTTTTTCTCTCTAATTATTTTTATAATGTTTGATTTTAGTAACAAACAATTTCAATTTGTGCAAGAACAGCATAAAGTAAGCCTTTATGATCTATATTTAGGTCTAGATGGTCTTTCAATATATTTTGTGTTGCTAACAACTTTAATAACAAGTGTTTCACTTTTGTCAAATTGAACATCTATTAGAGAAAATGTAAAGTCCTGTGTAATAATAATATTATTATTGGAAACATTGTTATTAGCGGTATTTTTAGTGTTAGATATCTTACTATTTTATATTTTTTTTGAAAGTATTTTACCACCTTTATTTATATTAATAGGATTATTTGGTTCAAAGAACAAAGTAAGAGCTAGTTTTTATTTATTTTTATACACACTATTAGGTTCATTGTTTCTATTATTATCTATTCTTACAATGTGCTCAATAATGGGAACTACGGACTTTGATGCTTTATCTAAAAGTAACTTTACTTATAGTATTCAGTTATTTTTATTTTATGGTATTTTTATAGCTTTTGCAGTTAAAACACCTACTATTTTTTTAAACACTTGACTTTTAAAAGCACATGTTGAATCACCTTTATCCGGTAGTATAATTCTGGCAGGTATAGTTCTAAAACTAAGTTTATATGGTATACTTAGATTAATATTACCTCTCTTAAGCAAAGCTTTTCTAGATTATACTTACATAGTGTACTTTATAGGAGTTATTACAATAATTTATGCTAGTATAAGTACTTTAAGAACTCTAGACGTTAAAGAACTTATTGCTTATTCATCTGTATCACATGCTGCAGTATACCTTCTTGGAGTATTAAGCAATACAATACAAGGGATAGAGGGTGGTATAATATTAGGTTTAGCTCATGGATTTGTCTCGTCTGGTTTATTCATTTGTGCTGGTGGTGTATTATATGACAGATCTTCCACAAGATTAATAACGTATTATAGGGGAATAGCTCAGATAATGCCCCTATATTCTATAATGTTCTTTTTATTATGTTTGGCTAATTGTGCTGTTCCTCTTACTTTAAACTTTGTTGGAGAGTTTATGTCACTATACGGTGTTTTTGAAAGACTACCTATTTTAGGCGTGTTTGCAAGCTCCTCTATAATATTCTCAGCTGCTTACACTATATATATGTTTAATAGAATAGAATTTGCTGGTTCATATTCTAAATATTTTAGTGTTAACATACCAGATTTGAACAAACGTGAATTATATATTTTAGTAACATTAGTTATGTTAACAGTGGCTTTTGGTTTATATCCTTCTCCAATACTAGATGGCTTGCATTATTATGTTTCTTGTTTAATTTATTCTTGGTAAATTCTTCTTTCTTACTTATTACCAAATAAATCATATTATAAAAATTAAAATGTTTCGTATACAAAACTTTAAATGTTTAAAATCTATTATTTCTCGTTATATTATGCTGTTTATCTTGTGACTTAGTAAGAATTATTTTAATATAAGATTAATAATAATAACAATTAATTTTTTATTATTAGGTGATGTTACTATGGTACCGGAGTTTGAGGGAGTTTATGCTGTAGACCCCTCAAGTGCTTACATACACGCTATGGAAGCAGGAGATACCAGTTCTCAAGCTACAGGTAATACCAGTTCTCAAGCTACAGGGAATAATGATGGGGTACCTGAAGATATAGATGAAATTAATAAAAAAACAAAAAAAAAACTAGAGTTTTATCAAGAAACGGAAAAAAATCTCAGAAGTCTTAATGAATTTTTACACGACTTTAAGGATGACATGAAAATATCTAATAAACAGCGAAATCTAGTATGTGAGATGATTGGAATGAATCGTAAAGATCTTGATGATGCTATAAAGGATAAAGATATTGAAGCTTTAGGTTTTGTAAGATCTATCTACAGAAAAGTATGAGAAGGTAATAAAATTGATATTAATAAAGCATTAGATGAACGTCTAAGATATATTAGATCTAAGGGATTTAATCCGGATGATTATCCTTATAGATAAGCATAATAATGTATCAGCCCCTATTTGGTACTGTACACAGTATAGTTATAAACTAGATAAAAGGTAATAAGGTACAACCATACTTACCTTTTTATCAATGCACTTTTTATATTTATTTTAGTAAACAACTTAGTAGGTATAGTGCCATATAGTTTTGCCTCCACAAGCCATTTTATTTTAACATTCACTATATTAAACTAATTTTTTGCTATATCTGTAAAGATATCATCTGTGTTTCTAGCTATTTGTATATAATAATTTACTTTATTATAGCAAATATCTGGATAACTGGCTATAAATATATTTCTAGTTGTAGCCGATCCCTTCGCATTATGCAAAGGAAAGATATGGAGAAGAACAGTGCAATGCACTGGTTAAAGCCAAAATAAGCAACTCAATCCAAACAACTCAAATTATCCATAATACTATAGAACTAGGTCTGCTATATTTGTATGCAGAAAATATCAGCAGAGACTTATATAAGTATGTTTATGAATAAAGCGGCACAACATAACCTTCAGTTAAACAGGTATACACAAGCGCAACCGCCAGTGTCGCAAACGTAATTCAAACAATAGAAATTGTTCAAACCTCAATAGAAACAGCTATGTTAGACATCTGCGCAGATAATATATAGCACTTCTAAATATCACTATTTCTAATTTTAAATAAATCTGGGTAAATTTTTATTATTATTTTTATTTTTATTTTTATTTTTACCAAATAAATCAGATTATAAAAATTAAAATGCCTCAATTAGTACCATTTTTTTTCATAAATCAAATTATTTTCGCATTTATCTTACTCTTAATAATTATATATGTATTTTCTAAATACATATTACCAAGATTTGTTCGTTTATTTTTAACGCGTGTCTTCATAAGTAAATTATAAAAATTTATTATATATGGCAATAACCAGTAATATCTCTTATATAAGATAACAAAAGTAATTGTTAAATACTCATTAAAAAAATTAATTTAGAAATAAACCCAAATAAAACATCTATATTATAATAGTGTTCATAGAAAACTAGTTTACTAGAAATTAAACCAAGCATGTCATTTAAAGCAGCCGAAGGATATAATGAGTTAACATCGTAGTAATAGAGATTTTCACCTTTTGGTTTGTATGCCTCAGTTATACCTCCATAGTACGCTTGTTTTATATCTTTATATAAACTAGGTTTATTAATATTAGCTATACTTTTTCTTATAAAAATCTTTAAGGAATAAAGTAAGAGCTAAACCAGAAATAGTAATATTCTCCGTCATATCAACATTATAATCTAGAAATACCTGTTTGTTAGCCTTAGTAAGTATTTGATGTAGACTAAGTAAATCATTTATTAAGTACCTAATTGTTTCATCCTTAAAAGATCATATAACAACAGACATTTTTTCATATTCTTCATAAGAAATATTATCATAATATTCAATTAAAGGTAAATTACCCTCATAAAAGAAATGATCCTGTGTAGGGAACATATAAGGAAATTGTGATTTTATAGTAGATTCTACAAAGTCCCTACAAAGATCTCTAAGTTTATTTGGCAACATAGCATAACTATCTAAAATAGTTAAACCATGTTTATCTCTAGTTATACTTGTCTTAAGAATATTCTGATTTCTTAACACACCACTCATATTGTATTTGTTTTCGAGGTTGTTATCATTATAATAAAGTAACACATGTAGTATATATACAATATCATACCCTCCTAAATTATTACAGTAAAATTTAACTTTATCATATTTAGGTCTCATTAATTCATTTACAAAATCTAATATTAGTTTACTAGAATCCAAGGTGTCTTTATCAATATAATAGATAACAGGTTTACTCATTTCACTAGTCATAAAACCAAGAGCGTATACTTTATTAGTTTCGTCTTCGGCTATGTATGTTTCTATATCGATTACACCAATATTATTATATTCCACAAATAACGGTTTACTTACTGGTTTATGTAAAGGTATAAGTTTTATGTTTTGTGTTAAATAAACAATGTTACCATCACGAATAATAAGCTCTTTTTCACCTGATTTTCTTAATACAATATCATCAATAGCTATATCACTAACACTACTAAGAACAACACCCTTAAGAGAATACCTAATTTTGTTTATAGTATTAGCTCCTAATATTTTAACTGCTAAGACGAAATCAATTCTATCTTTGAGTAAATAAAATTTAAAACCTTCGTCAAAACTAGTGATGTTATCTTTGTGGCCACGTCTAATTAATTTAGCACTATTCTTTATAACATCTAAAAATTTGATTGATTTACCGTCGTAATCTATATTAATGTGAGTTATTAAACCTTTAGAAGTCATAACAGGTAGAGGTGTACCAATAGAATCTTCATTGACAGATAAGGGTATAATTAAATCTCTCTCAGTATTAACAAATTCAGATTTGGTAACGTGAGTAGGCTTTTCTAAATGGAACTCGTAGAATAATTTTTTATCTTTTTGTCTAAAAATAAGCTCTATATGAACTATAGCTTGTTCGCTTAAGTTATAATCTTCCATATAGTACATTAATTTTTAAGTAACGACATCAAATAAATTGTTTATGTCTGATGAAGAAGAGAAATTAAAACCAAATTGGTTACCAGCCATAAGATATTCGTTTTTATTGTACCTAATCCTTACAAATACAGTGTAAACGAAATTAGTCGGTATATTTATCGAGATAACCTTAACCAAGTTCTCTGAATAAATATCTGATATTTTAAAGAATAAACCAACGGGTTTATTTTTACCAAAAATATATTCACTAGGAATAGGATTATTTAAACTACTATTAATAATATAGTTTTTAAGAGGGAAGGAACTAGAAAAATTTATAGTGGGAAGGATTTGGTTGAGATATCTAAACCTTTATCTGCTACCAAAACAAAAGTTACTAATTCTACTTCTAATTTTGTTAGTGTTATATTAAAGTCTCTTAATGATCCTAAAAATACTTTCAAAAACGATGAAGTTAGTGAAAGATCTCTAGAAAATATGGTATTTCAGGATTCTGAATTTAACTACTCTGCTAACAGTACTAAATTCATAAGTGGTGGTATTAACATAGATATTTTAAGTCCTTTGTTAAATAAGACTATAATAAACATAACTGATACTATAAACAGGTACATAAATAATCTAATTAACCAACAAATGGAAGTATTAAACAATAAGAAAAATGCTAACAAATTTTATGATATTCTTGTGGCTAAAATTATTACTAGTAATGATGTAAGTTCTTTATTTAATATTTGTGTATCGAATTTTTTAGCAATTTATACTTATCAAGATACGGATGAGGACAAATTTCTAGCGTCAATTAATGTTTCTATTAATATCGGTAAAAAGATATTTAACAAGTATCTTAATAATTTAAAGACTCAATATTATAAAAGTAGTGGTATTGATATTACTTTTACTAATTGAGTTAACAAATGGAAACAAGATAATGAAGACTTTGCTAAATTTTACCACGATGATGATATATATTCAAGATTAGGACTTAATATTTTAACTATATTAACTCATAGTGATTTAATAGAGATACGTCTTACTAAATCTCCTAATAAAATACATCGTCATTATAGTTTATTCGTTAAGGACGATAAGCTAATGTCATCAAACAATAGAAGGAGTATTATTAATCTACCTGTTAAGTTACCTATGGTATGCCCACCTAGACCTTATGATAAAGATATTTTGGGTGGCTATTTATTAAATGATGATAAATTCTCTGAGGATTTATTAATAAATAAGAGAGCTTACGCTAAGTGTTCTGAGTTATCAGGTGATAAAATATATAACATGGTAAATAATATTAGTAAAACTCCTTTTAAAATTAATAAGAATCTTTTAGATTATATTTATAACGAGGGTAGTAAACACAATTTACTAATAGATCCTGAGGTTAGACACGAATTTGAAGATTTAGATAAAAGAAATAAACATCCAAAAGGTGTCTTGGCTTCATACAAGAGTAAAATTATATTACAACAAACTATATTAGGAATAGCTGATTTCTATTCTGCTTTTAGTAATATATATTTTCCTGTGAGACTGGACAAAAGAGGTAGGTTATACTGTAGTCCTAGTTATTTAAATTACCAATCGAAGGAGTTATCTAAAGCTCTTGTTCTATTTTCAGAACCTGGATTTGTAGATAGAAACGATAGCATTGCTATATTGTACTTAAAAGTATACGGGGCTAATTGTTTTGGTGGTAATATTTCTAGAACGTCAATTAGTGAGAAAGGAAAATGGGTTGATAATAATATTAAAGATATCGTTAACTATGATAATGGTATTTTATTAAAAAAAGCTGAAGACAAATTATTATTCTTGGCGTTTTGTATGGAATACAAGCGTTTCCAGGAGTTTTATCTCAATACGACATTTATGGGATTTAAAACTTCTTTGCCTATACAATTAGATGCCACTTGTAACGCTTTCCAACATATGGCTTTGTTAAGTAATGAAGACACATTATTTAAGGAACTAAACTTAATACCTGAAAGAAATGTTAAAGGTAAAAAGAAAGATACTGCAAGTATTGATAACAGACCTAGTGACTTTTATAATTTCTTGTTACATAGACTAATTAGTTATTTTAAGAGTAAGGTTGATAGAGGTATATTTTTGGATTATAAGACTACAAAAAATAAGGAAGACAAAGATAAAGGTAGTTTCATGAGACTATATTCTTTTGTCTGAAATAGAGTTCATGTAAAGAAATCTATAATGACTATACCTTATAATTCTTCCCATAGATCTATGATGAAATATTTATCAGAGTCTTTAGTAAGATCAGATTGCGATAAAGATGGTTATAATTGATATTGTACCAATGAAAAAGATAACAAAAATCTTATCAATCAACAAGACTTATACCTGTTAATTTCATCACTTCAATACATAATAAAGAATGACTTTCAGAAAATTAAGAAACAAAGTATCTTAAGAAGGTGGCTGAGTTACTTAATATCTTAGAATTACCTATTACATGAACTCTACCTACTGGTTTGACTATTAGACAAAGTTATTTACAAACTAAAACTACTACTATAACACCATTCAGTTATAGTAAAGTTAAACTTAATATGAAGGTTACTATTAAAGATAAATACGATAATAACAAACAAGTAAGAGCTTTGATGCCTAATTTAATCCATTCTCTTGATAGTACATCTCTAATCTTATTATACAAACAGTTTATCAGTTCACTATCTAATGAATCCGTACAATTCTTTTCCGTTCATGATTGCTTTGGTACTACTTGTGATAAAGTATCTTTAATGAAAACTATATTAGCTTCTATTTATACAGATTTATATTCAGCTGATCCATACTTAGATAGATTCGATAACAGTATCTTTGATAGTATAGAGAGTGCCACTATACACAGAATAGACCGTTAAACTAGAAAAGTTATAAACGAATATGGTGATGAGTGGTTTACTCTCCATGATATTAACTGAGTTTTAAACAGAAAACATTTAAGTATGAAATCAGTAAATAAAGTAGATAAAAATAGATAAAATAGATAGTTAAAATATTTTAATATAAAATTTACTTTATCCTTGCTATCTTCCCTGAAAAAAGGAACAAAAAATAATTAGATCCAAAATAGGGAAGTGAAGAAAAACTAGCGTATAAAAAACGCTAACTAGGTTTGTATTGAGCTTTTTAATTAGATACAGAACTTGCTTTTTTTAAACAAATAGATAAATATTTCTACCTTATAATGCTAAATAATTGTATTCATAAACAAGTTAATATTGGATCAAACTTATCCACACAAGACCTCTCAACCCTAGGTAAAACACGAGGTATGATACAGAGAGAGACAGAGGAAGGATACACTTATTATGTATGGGAAAGTCCGTTAGATCAGTTTGATTTAAGAAATTTATTAAGCATAGACGCGCCCATACTAGCTAATATAAATCTAACTGTAAATAATATAGGCTTATACCTATCTATATCTGCACTAATAGTTGCATGCCTAAACATTTTAGCGACTAACCACAATAAAGTGTTAGCCGATGGCTGATCCGTCAGCATAGAATCCCTATATGATACTGTACACAGTATAGTTATAAACCAGATAAATGCTAATAAGGGACAAGCATACTTTTCTTTTATTTTTGCACTTTTTATATTTATTTTAGTAAACAACTTAGTAGGTATGGTGCCATATAGTTTTGCCTCCACAAGCCATTTTATTTTAACATTCTCAATAAGTTTTAGTGTAGTGTTAGGCGCAACAATTTTGGGATTTATAAAGCATGGTTTTAAATTCTTTTCTTTATTTGTGCCTGCGGGCTGTCCTCTAGCTTTATTACCCTTACTTGTATTGATAGAGTTTATTTCATATTTAGCCAGAAATATTTCACTTGGGCTTAGACTGGCTGCTAACATCTTAAGCGGTCATATGCTATTAAACATTCTAAGTGGTTTTGCCTATAATATTATGACATCAAGTTTTATTTTTTTATTTGTAGGTTTAGTACCCTTAGCATTTATTATAGCATTCTCAGGGCTAGAGTTAGGAATAAGCTTTATTCAAGCACAGGTATTTGTAGTTTTAACTTGTAGTTATATTAAAGATGGTTTAGATTTACATTAACTTAAAAATTTTGTCCTAAAATACATGATTAAATTCCTCACGAAGATAAAACTTGATGGCAGAACCCAGTAGGGGAGAAAGGTCTAAACACACTAAATATTTAAGCCTATAGCATATATTTACACTGCCTATAGATTAAATAAGGTTATAATAGCAAAAAAATTTTTTTTTAGAGTTATTAAGAAAACGTAAAATGTATGTATAAGGTCAATATCATATATAATTTTATTGATCTTACAAAAAGTTTACCTTACCTTTAGACGATTATGGTAAGGTGAACTATTTAGACCTTTCTTCCCTACTGGGTTCTGCCATCAAGTTTTATCTTAGTATAATAAATTACAACATTGATGTCTCTAAACTTATTTAATTCCACAAAAATATGCATATTTTAGGTATTTATATAGACTAGCCCTATTTATATTAGGTATATTTTTACGATATAAATCTTTTATTCATTTTTTTTACAGCTAAGCTAGGTATAGCTGCATTTTCCTAATATTGACGTTATAATTTAAAAATACTTGTTTATTAGCCTTAATTAAAACCTGATGCAAACTGAATAAATCATAACTCAAGTATTTAATAGTCTCATCCTATAATGATATATAATAAACTATCATATTTTTGTTTTCATTAAGCTTTATCTCACCATAATATTCAATACCGGGCATAAACCACAGTAAAATAAATGATTTTTTATAGCAAACTCGTAAATTAATTTAAGAATAGCTAGATCAAAAGTTTTACCTAAATCCACTACACTAAAAGAGCATAACTATCTAAAATAGTAAAACTAAGAATAGTTTTACTATTTATAGCCTTTATACTTTTAGTATCTCTTACTCTTAAAAAAGGGATATAGGATGGACAATATATTTATAATCTGGGTAAAGTTAATTATATATATGTAGAGCATTATATATAATATATATATAGCAGATAAATTATTACAATAAAAAGTAATGTTTTGGTATATACGCTTAAGTAATACATCTACAAGAAATAATATTCTTATATTATAATCAAAAGTTTCTTTATCTATATAATAAGTAATAGGTATATATGACAAATTAGTTAAAAACCTAAAGCATATACTCTAGATGTATTATTTGTATCTCTATAAGTCTCTATATCTATAACACCAATATTATCATTCTACACAAACTGTGTTTTAATATCGGGTTTTTCTATAGCCTTTAGTTTAATGTTTTTTTTGTATTTGTAGCAGATAACTTTATCATTGTTAATAGTAACTTGTTTGTTACATTAATTTCTAATAATAATATCATTATCTGCATTATATAAGACATGACTAAACACACCATTAAGTGAGTACCTAAATTTTTCTATAGAATCTTTACCTGTTACTTTAATGGCTAATACAAAATCGTATTTATCTCTAAGCAAATAAAATTTAAAACTTTAATCAAATTTTGTTATATATGTGATTATATCTTAATATCTTAGCTTTACCTTTAAAATCTAAAAAGTTATCTTCTAAATCTATAATTTTTCTTGATATATGTGTGATAAATCCATTTTCTATATTAGTATGTAAAGCTTTACCTAGTGAAACCTCGTTAATATATACGGGAATATTTAAATTACTTTGAGCTAATAAAACTTCATGTTTAGTTAAGTGTGACGGCTTATCTGAGATAAACTCATATAATAGCTTTTTATCTTTTTGTCTATAGCTAATTTGAATATACACAATAGACACCGCAGTTAGCTTGTAAACGTAAAAAGAATATTCTAGTTTTTCTATAACGATTTCATATAAATGTTCTAGTTAGGAATTACAATAATAGGTAAAACCAAATTGATGGCCTACATTAAAGAAAGAATGGATATTATATCTGACTTAAAAAAAAAATGAAAAAAAAAGAAAAAAATTGAAATAATAGAACATTAGGAACTAAAAAATCTATTTTAGTTTTAAACTCAGAAGTCTAAAACTCATATATATCAAAATAAACAAGAACAGGTTTGGGTTTACAAGAACTATAAGTACTAGAGATAACACTTATAAATTTTTAATATTCTATTAAGTCAAATAGGAAAAAATGAGCTATATAAAAATATCTATAAGAATTCATAACTAATAACTTGCTGTGATCAGTACTGTGTAGTTTATATAAATAAAAAATATTTGTAATGTAACTAAACTACTATACTAGCGTTAGTGCTATAAATATAAATTATAATATGCGAATTAAAATAATCTATATTTAGCCTCTCTATAATTTCTGTGATACACATTGTATAATGCTATTTTTAATTAAATATCGTAGGAAAGTCCAATGCTAATAGGGTTCATGCAATATAGTTCTTTTTACTATAAACAAAGGTGAAAACCTTGGTCATTTACAGAAAATAATAACTACACAAATCATATCTGTAAAAAAAAAAATAAATTTGTCCCTTTTTTTACTCAGTATTGTATAGTAACGAACAAATAAGCCTTTGCCTAGCCTTTATTTAGTCTCATATGCAATAACAGAAACTGGCTTATTTGTATCCAGACAATTAACCTATTAATTATTTGTTCCAGTTATAGACTTTATATCTATCCATATATATATTTTTGGCTTTTTACTATATATTACATAAATCCTTATCTATATATATGTAAATGGTGTAAATTATACTTTTTTCTCTTTCTTAGATATTATTATTTTTTTTATAGGTGGTAATAAGTTTTTAAATTTAAAACTTAAAATAATTTAGATCGTTTACTTTATATAATCCTCCAAAAAATATATACATTTATGTTTATCACTTAATCTCTAAATTGTTTTCTGTGTTTTTTTATTTTTAACCTCTCTAATAGATTCTTTAGTTAACTTTTAGCATTTGCTTTTTGCCTATAATTAGATGGGGTTCGATTTTATTTTTTAAAATATTTTTGTGCTTTTTTTTTTTATTATTTCTTATTTCTTATTTCTCTACTCAAACTATAACTTTTGCAAATTTTTATTTTATAGCCGTATTTGTTAGCAAATTTATATTTTCCGTTAAAGTGGAAAAAAAGTATATTTTAAGACTTTATCAGTTATTATAAGTAATAAACCTAAATAGCCATTTAAAGGTGTGTCGATATTACAATAAAGGAAACTAAATAAATCATCTCCCTTGGCATTATAGACAGATAAAGCTAATACACTACAAGTTATACCAGGCTTATTTTGTGGAGCTCAAGAAGCATATAATGAATTAGCATCAAAAAAAAATAAATTCTTCAATTCTTGAATTCTTCAGTTATTCAATTCCTCTATTCTTGAATTATTGAATTTTTAGCCGAAGGTTTGTAAACTTCTGTAACCTGTTCGTAATAAGCTTGCTTTATCTTTTTGTAAATACTAGTTTTATTATCTAGATTTCCATAAAATAATAACGGCTAAGCCAGCTATAGTTACTTCATTATACATATTAACATTATAGTATAATAATACCTTTCATCTTGGTTTTAGTTAATATGTTATGTAAACTAATCAAATTATTATTTAATAATTTAATCAAAAAAAATAGAAAATTAGATTTGTAATCTTCATTACTTATTTCTTCCTAGTATTATATACCAGGCATAAATTGTTTATTTAGTATTAGTAGGCAAATATATATTTAATAGTAGCTACGTCTTTGTTATTATCTGAGCTAATGAGTTTGTCTTGTAACATAGCATAATTATTAAATATATTAAAACTATTTTTATTTTTAGCTATTTTAACCTTTATCTTTTTATCATCCCTTAACACACAAAAATAAATAAAAAAGCACACGGTTACAAAAAATAAATAAAAAATAAAAAAATGAAAATAGAGACAATATCAAATCCAGCCATATTATTACAATAAAACATAACATTACTATCTTTGGATAACCGAGGTTAATTAACCATTTCTAGTTTCATTTTCATGAGTCTAAATCATTTATATATATATATAATAAATTTTATTATTTATATAATAAAAGCTAAGTTAGTTTTAAATTTAAAAGCATACACTTTTATATCTCTAGCTTTATAGCTTTCTATGACGATAACACCAATGTTGTTATTTTATACAAAATATAGTTTATTTGTAACCTCTTAAAAAAATAAAAAGGTTTAATTTTTATATTTAAGGGAGACAATATTGTTACCATTGTTACTGTAAAGTAGCAATTACTTTTTCATGTCTACTCCTTAAGATAATATTATTAACTAGCTTGTAAGCAAGATGATTAATAGCAAGACCATTAATAAAATATCTAATATTTTATATAGAATTGTTATCTAAAATATTAACAGCTAACACATAATCATAATTACATAAAAAAGTAAAATTTACATGAATACAAGTAATAATATTTAGATGATATTTCTTAATAATTTAGAGGTGTCTCTAATAATATCTGCATAATTAATATTATTATCCTTAGTTAAATTAATATATGTAATAATGCCGTATGAAATTTGAACAAAAGGTATCTTGTGGTCAAGATCAGCTATAAAGTTTTTTAGATAAATATCACTTGCTAGTTTATAAGCTGTCAAACAATTTCTTAATTGTACAGCAAATTATTTATGTAGAGTTATATTTGATGTTTTAACAATTTCATAAAGAGATATTAAGTCTTTTTCCAGATAAATAAGGCTTTGTTTTTTTAAATCTCATGTATCTATATATAACTCATTATATGTCTTTTCAGACATATCTTTATAGTACTTTATATCTGGCATATTTCCTTTATAAAACAAAGTATTTTCTTTTGCTTTTGCTTTTGCTTTTGCTTTTGCTTTTGCTTTTGGAAATTTATGAGGGAAATCACCTTTAATAGTATCCAGATTGTATTTCATCTATAACCTTTTTAAGTTCTCTGTAAAAATAGCATAACTATCGTAAATATTAATAGTACGCTTCAATTTTTAAGAAAGGAATTCTTTATCTGTTTTCTTATTTTTATTGTTCATTTTATTTTTCTTACCAGCATTATTATAAAGATCCTTATAAGGATTTTTTACTAAAAAGGATTTACTAATTGTTAGTTTTAATGGTTTTTTTTTAATAGAAGAAACTAAGAATGGTTTTTCATCCTCATTTGTAATTTTAACATTATATCTTAACAATGTATTAATAACAAAATCAGAATCAAAACCGCCTAAATTATGGCAATATCAAACAACAAGGCTGTATTTGGATTCTAGCATCATATTAATACAATCTATAACAATTTTATCATTGTGTAAAGTTTAAAGTTTTGTCAATATAAAATGTTCTAGGCTTTTCTTCTAAGTTACAAAAAAATCCTAAAAGATAGACCTTAGCTTTTTCGTCCTATCCATATGTTTCGATATCAAAAGTACCTATGTTTGGATTTGGAAAAGCAAGATAATTTTTATTATAAGGGTCTAATTTTATGGGATTAAAATTGTAAGTTTCATTTCTTTAAACTATTTTGTTATCTATTATAATAACTTGTTTATTCTTATGGATTCTATTTAAAGAACCATCAGGTAATAAGATATCTTTAACATTATAAATCGGCACGCCTTTAAGCAGTTTTATTAACTTCATTATAAGTTATAAAATCATATTTAATAATAATAGGCTTGTTAATAGCTGTATATTTTAGACCAAATGAGTCTCTATCTGTAAAAGTGACTTTCTGGTAATAAAATATTTTGTTTTTTCACAATATCTATAAAATTAAAATTTGTATCTTGTAGTTCAACTTGTATATTATCTAGGATACCATCAACAACACCAACTTATAGAGGTTTCACATCCTCAGAAATAGTATTATCAAAAATAGCACTATTCTTGTATATATCGTTTTTCATATTATCAGGTAACAAGTCATCTATACCTTGTAAAGTATTAAACTTCTTAGTATCAAATAATATTTCTGTAAAAGTGAGTTGAATATTTATAACGTCTATATATCTAAATTGATATATATCAGCCAATAGAGAAAAAGCAAGTTCAAAATGCTTATGTAAAGTGATAAAACTTTCTTTATCACTAAAGGCAGTAAATTCAAAACGTCTTTCTACATCTAGCATAGCATATAATGTTTCACGTCCAGTTGGATCGTTATAAGCTATTCTAACAATCTACATATACGGTTTATTAGGAATTAAGTAAATAGCTAAGGTATCAATAAAGTGAGTAAGATTAAATATATATTTAACATCATAATACTTAATAATCCTTTATCTAGCCAATTTTTGTTTAATATCCTGACTTCCCAACTTCCCGACCAGTAGAATTATAATAGGGAGTTAAATTATGGAAATATCTAGAATTATATCTAGAAGTGTTCCTAATATAGATCGGATAAAAATAGAAAGTATGATTAGTAGTAAGTAACAAAAAAAAATAATATAAAAGCCAAATAAGATAACTAATATTTATGAAATAGAATTTAAAAAGAATTTTTTAATTTCCGATCACGAGGTGTTAGCACATGCCGGACTTTAGGGTTTTTTTATAAAAAGCCTATGGTATTCTCCAATACAAGTACACAATCAGTGAATGTAAAACTAAATCAAAGGTATAAATTGTTGATCTACGATCGTACTAAAAATAAGCAAAAAAAGATATTATGAAGCCAGATAATAATTTTAGACATATATATGAAAATAAAATTTCTATCTTAATTCGTAAAACACATTACTAGGGTAAAAAATAAAATTTCTATCACAACCTTTTTATCCCAATGTTGCCTTTTTTCCAGATAAGTAAAATCTGACTCCTAGTACCGTGACAGTATATAAGTTAAAACTTTTTAACTTTTATAAAAAAAAAAAAAAAAAAAATATGTAATTGAGTTTGGTGATGGCTCTGAGTGAACGCTAACCAAATGCTTGACACATGCTAATCGAACGACCAGTAAATTTAAGAAACCTAAGTAAATTTAAGAAACCTAAGTAAATTTAGGAAACCTAAGTAAATTTAGGAAGCCTCACCTTGTGAACAAGTAAAACAAGTAAAATATACTGGTAGTGGTGTACAGGTGAGTAAAAGATAATGAAACCGCCCTGGAGTAAGGAGAAAGATCCCTTATAAAATTATGTTATAAATAATAAAAGAAAGCGAAAGTTTTCGCTCTTGGAAGTTAATATCTCGGGTAGTAATAGTTAAGGTAATAGTTAACTAACATAATACGCGTAGTCGTGACCGAAAGGTTTATCGACCACAGTGGGACCGAATAAATCCCATGACGACTGTCACAGCAGTGAGGAATATTGGTCAATAGCCTAACGGCTGAACCAGCAACTTGGTTGAATGTATAGCGAAAGCTAGCTGCATTAGCTTAGCGAAAGCTAAATTGGTGCAGAATTGTCTCGTCAAATAAAGTTCCGGGTGGGTTATGACGATGACATTTCCTATCCGTGTGTCTTGACCAAATTACGTGCCAGCAGTCGCGGTAATACGTAGAAGACTAGTGTTATTCATCTTTAATAGGTTTAAAGGGTACCTAGACGGTAAATCAAGTCCAAGAAGGATACTAATTTTACTAGAGTTAAATGTAATGGGGCATTAAAGTACTGATGAGTGTAGAGATGAAATTCTGTGATACAATATACGGCACTGGCAAAGGCGAAGGCATCTCCATATGTAATAACTGACGTTGAGGGACGAAGGCTATGTATAGCAAAAAGGATTAGGTACCCAAGTAGTCATAGCAGAAAATCATGAATGCCATAGGATGGAAAATCTTTAGAGAAACTTTTTTTCTATAAATGATAGTGTAAGCATTCCACCTCAAGAGTAATTTGGCAACATTGGAACTGAAATCATTAGACCGTTTCTGAAACAAGTAGTGAAGTATGTTGTTTAATTTGATGATCCGCAAAAAACCTTACCACAATTTGAATAGAAATTATTTTTATACAAGCGCTGCACGGTTGTCTTCGGTTAATGTCGTGAGATATTGGTTAGCTCCATTAAATTAACGTAAACCCTTACTTTATTTTTATATAGAGTAGTTCCCCACTAGATTGGATTAGATAACAGGGACTAAGACAAGTCATCATGGCCTAAATATTGTGGGCTATAGACGTGCCACATATGCTTTACAAAGGGATGCAAAATTGCGAAATTGAGCTAATCCCCTAAAAATAGATATAAACTTAATGGATTGTAGTCTGTAATTCGACTGCATGAAAAAGGAATTACTAGTAATCGTGAATAATCACGTCACGGTGAAACACCATCTCAGATAGGTACTAACCACTCGTCAGGCGCTGAAAGAAGTATGTGCAATAAGTTTGGCTACGGTTTTCTTATAATCTAGGCAATAGGGTCTATAAATGGAAATTATTAGACTTCGTATGCGTGACTTTGATTAGTGTTAAGTCGAAATACGGTTCGTGTAGTGGAAATTGCACGGGATTAATTGACATTAACAATAAAGATTGGATGTGTGTATTTAAATTATGCATACAGATATTACAGATATCTGTTTAGGATAGACGTCTCTAATGATAATCTTATTCTATTTAATCTTAATTTAAATACACATAAGGAAGGTTCCGTTTGTTGGTATGACGGGTTGAGCTGTAAACTCAATAGCTTATGCTGTCGAAGGTTCGAGTCCTTTTCTTCCTAGAAAATAGAAGACTGTTAGAGAGTTTACTTATAAGGTTTAAGCAATTAATAATTTATTATGGTTTTTACTTGTTATATTTGTTTTCTTGATTTATTGTTTTCTTGTTTTCATGTTTTCATGTTTTCATAAAAAGGAAATAATATTAATAAAAAGAGGCTTATTTATTATATATAGTATTTTTCCTTCATGCCTGTGTATCTAACAATTACCAATCTTTTTAGAGATTTTAAGTATGGATAGATTACTTTATTTTTCCTTTATTATCTGTTTAGACATGTTGGCTAAATTGGTATAGCGTTGTGCTACGGACACAAAGATTGTAAGTTCGAGTCTTATACATGTTTTTTTATAAAAGCCTTTGTAGCTCAATGGTAGAGCAAGATACTGTTAATATTTCTATAAGTGTTCGATTCACTTTAAAGGCTTATATTCTAGACTTAGGTTATCCCTAATTTTATACGTGTATTCATTTAAGGTATTAGGCCTATTGTTTTATTATTTCTGATAGAGACTTAAATGTAAAATAATATATTCTTACTTATAGTATGAGTCAATATATTTATTCTTATACCCCAAAGTACAATTAAGCTTTTTTTCTTAAAAAACTCTTATTTAAACTCTCTAAATTCTAAGATAGTACTTTATTGTTTTTTTTATGGATAATTTGTTTGTTCTTAAGGAATCTTTAACTACCGGTTATATAGCTCTTTTTTTAGATCTCATATCAATAGTATCTGTTATGTCAGGTATTCTAGTCATAATTAGTAAAAACCCTATAGTGTCTGTGTTATTTCTAATAGCTTTATTTCTAGGTATAGCTTGTTATCTTATAATTTTAGGCATAAGTTTTATAGGCTTATCTTACTTATTAGTATACGTTGGAGCAGTATCAATATTGTTTCTTTTTATTTTAATGTTAATTAATATAAGATTATCTGAGATGCGTAGTAACACTAGCAATACAATACCTTTGGCTTTTTTTATAGGTATAAGTTTTATATATCCAGTTTATCAATTATTACCCTATAACTTAACAGTTCTTAATATTAATGATTTATTACTACACATATTTTTTTTTAGCCATAATAATAATAATAATACTGATTATTTTGGTGATAGTACATCCGTAATATTTGTTACTAGTATGTTATGAGATGGTAGTTTGTCAGAAACTACACATATAACAAGTCTTGGTAATGTTATGTATACTAGTTATTCAATATGACTTATTATAACATCTGCTATACTTTTATTAGCCATGGTTGGTGCAATTATTATAACTATAAAGCAAAACGATTAAAAGTTAACTTTATAAATTTGCACAAATTAAATTAGATCTAAATCAATAATAGAGATTATTATTTAGAGACTTTAGTTTAATAGGAAAAATATGTGACTTTTGATCATTATTATGTGGGTTCAAATCCCACAGGTCTTATTTTACTTATAAACACAAAAAATACTAGATACTGTATACAAATAGTTTGCTATTGCGTATTTTATAGGTAGAATAAAAATTTGCATAATTATAAACAACATTACTCTATATTTTTTATATTAATTTTCTTATCTTGAATGATTTCACTCCTCTTTCGTATAGATAAAATATAATAAAAATAAACACAAATTTAGTTTAATCAGACAAGCTTCTCTCTTTCGCTGTGGTTAAGAGCTAGTATGTTTGTAGTATACACGAAAACAAGCATTAGCAATTAATGTTTTACAGATCTCTCCTGAGAGACAGCTGAAAAGAAAGTTTTTGTGTAAAGCCATAGCCTAGCATTTTTTTCATTTATTTCTTCACTTTTTTTTAAGAGGTAAAATCTGTGATTCTGCTATTTTTAAGTGTTTTATATTTACTGGTAACTGGTAATACATTAATATGTAGATATATTATTTATTGCCGATCCCTTCGCATTTTGCAAAGGAAAGATACGGAGAAGAACAGTGCATTGCATATAATGCACTCCGCACTGGTTAAAGCCAAGATAAGCAACCACCTAAAATCTGTGTTTCTAGCTATTTATAGAATATAATTTACTAATTTATAGAATATAATTTACTAATTTATACCAAATATCTGGATAACTGGCTATAAATATATTTTATAGTTGTAGCCGATCCCTTCGCATTATGCAAAGGAAATATACACAGTGTATTCATTAGATATTAATAATTACTAGTGGATACGGAGAAGAACAGTCCAATACACTGGTTAAAGCCAAGGTTCTTTTTATATTTTACTGTTTATACCTCGTAAAATTTTACAGTCAGTAATTTTATTTTTGCACCTCTAAGCGAAGAAGGAATTAGCTCAACGGTAGAGCTACCGTTTTACACACGGTAGGTTAGGTGTTCGAATCACCTATTCCTTAAGTAGTGTTGTTTCAGTATATATTATACTAAATCTCAAACTACAGGTAATAATAGTTCTCAAATGTAAAACGTGGAAAGTGGGTAAAGGATAAATCCATTTTTATTACCCGCGTAAAATGATATAGAGACTATAAAGAAAAAAAAAGTCTGAGAAAACCCATAATTAATAATCTCCTAAGATTGGTCGAATCCTTTCTTTATTGCTGTTTATTCTTTGGTTAAGTAAGAATTATTTTTATATAAATTAAGAGATATTATTTTTAATATAATAAAAAAGGATAAATCCATTTTTATTACCCGCGTAAAATTATCTATAGACAAAAAAGAAAAATTAAAATGACAAATTTAACTAGAACCAGCTTTCAAGCGCATCCTTTTCATTTAGTTTCGCCATCACCATGGCCACTATTTACTTCTACCTGTTTATTCTCTCTTGCAACATATACTGTATTATTTATGCACGCATATATATCCGCTAAATATTTAATTAATTTGGCCTTACTATCATTGGTTTGTTCTGCATGCTTTTGATTTAGAGATATTATCTCTGAGGCTACATATTTGGGTAATCATACCTTAGCTGTGCAAAGAGGTTTAAATATGGGTATTGCACTATTTATAGTAAGCGAGGCCTTATTCTTTTTAGGTGTTTTCTGAACTTTTTTCCACAGTGCACTATCACCCACCGGTGAACTTGGAGCCCATTGGCCTCCTTCAGGTATAGATTCAGTGAATCCTTTTGAGTTACCTTTATTAAATACAATAATATTGTTATCTTCAGGTGTTACGGTTACTTATTCCCACCATTCCGTAATACAGGGTAAGAGAAAAGGGGCTTTAGATGGATTAGCCTTTACAGTTGTGTTAGCTGCTATATTTACAGCTTTACAAGGTATAGAATATGATTTATCTCAATTTACTATTTCTGATAGTACATTCGGATCTTGTTTTTACTTTGGAACTGGCTTTCATGGTTTTCATGTTATAATTGGTACTGCTTTCATAGCTGTAGGACTTTGACGTGTATTAGCATATCACTCTACTGAAAATCACCATTTAGGTTTAGAGTCAGGTATACTCTACTGACATTTTGTTGATATTGTTTGACTAATTCTTTTTATGTCAATATATTATTGAGGATCATAACTAATAAAAATGAAAGAAAACGTGAATATATAAATAAGAAAAATGAAAGAAAACATGGATAGAGAGATAAGAAAATTATTAGATAAAAAAAATATATATTTATCTAAAGCAGCGGAGAATTTGGATACCATTACTGATCAAACTAAAGACGCGAATGAATTATTTGAAGCATTGCGTATTTCTAAAAAACAAGATAATGGCGAAAACATTAGTAAACAAGAAAGTGAAAAATTAAATGATGTAAAAAAGGCTTACGAAAGTTTTTTTCAGGATGAGGATGGGAATCCTAATTCCACTATCACGGGTGGTTTAACTGATGCTATTCATAGCAGCAAAGAAGATAAATCAGCTCTTCTTGATAAAGTTAATGAGCTAAGGCGAAAAGCAAAAATGATAGATAATGATATAAAGGAAATATTAAATAAAAGTTCTCTTCCTGAGTCAGAGGGTTCTACAGAAATGGAAAGAAATAATAAAAAAAGAAAATCTTCTCTTTCTGAGGATTCTACAGAATACGAATCAAAGGGCAAAGAAAAAGAAACTTCTCTTCCTGACGATTCTACAGAAAAGGAAACAATAGGTAAAGAAAAAGAAACTTCTCTTCCTGACGATTCTACAGAAAAGGAAACAAAGGACAAAAAAAGTTCTATTGCAGACGATTCTACAGAAAAGGAATTAAAGGAAAAAGAAAAAAAAAGTTCTTTACTTGACGATTTTGCAGACACAAGTCTGGAAATGCCTGAGATTATTGATGATTAAAGTTTTAAGACTTACACGTCTATAATAATGAACTATAACTAGCACAGAGCTCTTTAAATTTACGTATCTAAAATATATTAATATAAAGCCATAGTATATTTATATGGCAGTTCCACCTTGCACAGAGGGATTGTGGTTAACCCTATTAACAATTAACCCCTGGTTTAACTAAAATTCTAAATAAAAAAAAAATTAAAATTTTTAGATTAAACTACAACGGCCATAGGTTAATGGTAGACCTCTCGTCTTCCAAACGATTTGTGTCGATTCGATTTCGACTGGCCGTACTTATATATTATACCTTCTATCCTAAGAAGAAAGGTATAAATGGGTTAGTAGTTTAACTGGTCAAATCCGTTCTTGTCGAGAACGTGTATGCCGGATCGTGACCGGCCTAACTCGTTAGATAATAATAGGATAGTTACTATATTCTTTTTTTTTATTATTTTTTTTTTTCTATTAGAAAAACAGAAAGAGAAATAAGAAAAAAAAATAAAAATGTAGGAAAAGTAGCTATTGGTAAAGCGAGATATTTGCTAAATATTGTGTATATACACCTGGATGTTCGAATCATCTCTTTTCCGTTTGTAATATAGTTTAAAATTTTTATGTGTAAATGTTTACACATTATATAATAAGCGCAATTATTTTATAAATTTTACATATTTTATACTTATAAGATATAATTCGATTTATTCTTGGCTTTTAATATTTTTAGTGGAGTGCTAGTATTACACATCTTGTATAAATTATAACATAATATTTTATTTTTACACAATATAAAGAGATAAGATATAGATAAATAGAATAAAAAAATAATTAGTTAATATGTGTACACTAATTATGGAACGGGATATGATAGTAGACGGTTCTACAGTATGATTGCAGATCTTATTATTGGGGTTCGATTCCTCCGTATCTCTTAATATCAATATAATATTTTTTACATATGTTTAATAAAAGTGTAGTTTAATTGGTAAAACAGGAAGCTTCAAACTTTTAGTTTTCAGTTCGAGTCTGAGCACTTTTGTATTACGGACAGAGATCTCTACAAAGTGTATATAAATTTTATTTATAAAAAAAAAAACAACAATATAAAGAAAATAATAAAAAATAAAATTTTAACCTTACTATATACAAAGTTAGAAAATAAAGCAAAGTAATATACAGACCTAAATAGTTATTATACCTTTATGGCTAGAGAGAGAGAGCACACAATTAATAAAGTTATACACTACAATACAAATTATTAAAAATTAAAAGAATGTAAGCACAGCTATTATATAAATATATTAATATTTAAATTATATCTGGTTAAAATTACTTAACTATCTGAGTATTTACTATGTGTGTTTGTTAATATAATTAAAAATCTTTTAGGTTCTTTAACTTAATAGGTAAAGTGCGTTTTTGATAAGAATGTTATTCAAGTTCAAGTCTTGGAAGAATCATATGAGTAGACTTATGTATGCAACTGGACATGTCTTGAGAGATGTATAAGATAGGATCTATTGCTTAAACTTTAAACACACCCTCCCCTCCCCTCGCTTTTACTCTATCAATAAGGAGAGGTTAAAAAAAAAAAATAAAAAAAGAGAATTGGCTGAGCGGTTTAAGGCGGTAAGCTTGAAACTTATTTGGTTAAAACAACCACATCCGTTCGAATCGGATATTCTCTGTACTAAATAGTTTTATATAAAATAAAACGGGTTAGAGCCAGGTTGGTTAGGCGCCTCATTTGGGTTGAGGAATTGTTATGTTCGAATCATAATGACCCGATTTTAGTATTACCTAAAACATAATACTAACGTAAACGATATGGATAATATTTATTTGTTAATAAATTTATTAACATATAGTATATAAAGAGACTATTATGGATAGATAGCTATATATTAAAGAGGGACATATATATTATGTTGATCCAACATAAATGCCAAAAAACATACTCACTTGCTTAGTTATAGCATGAACTCTTAGTTGAAATTCAATAAAAAAACGAAGTGAATTGAAATATCTTATTAACTTCAGGAATATAAATCAAACGAGATTCTACAAGTAGTGTGAATGAAAGTAGAAAAGCCTTAAAGTAAAATGGAGTGCATACCTGTTTGAATATAAAGGGGAATCTTCCTCTAAGGCTAAATATAATATATAAGCGATAGCGATACAAAGTACCGTGAGGGAATATCTTGAAATAGTGGTTTTATAAGCAGCTCAAGTAAATTTTAAATAATAAGAGCGTACCTTTTGCATAATGGGTCAGTAAGTTAATATTAGATGCGAGCAGTAATGCGAAGATAAACCAATTGTGAAAGAATGATTTAGTATCTAAAATTAGACCCGAAGCCTAGTGATCTTACCATGATCAGGATTATAAAAGTCCGAACGGTTTATCGTTGTAATGATATCCGAAGAATTGTGGTAAGTTAGTGAAAGACAACACTGACTAGGATAGCTGGTTTTCCGCGAAACCTATATTTGTAGGTAATTTTAATAACATCAAAGCAGGTACAGAATTGTGATCTCATGCAACTTTTATATTAATTTAACATTAATGTACTTTTTGTGGACATTGGGGGATCGTGAAGATTTTATCAGTGAGTATTTGTTCTCGGAAGGGCTTAGATGAATATTGAATAATCAGACATAGTACGATAAGGTTGTATGTCTAAAGGGAAAGAGCCCAGAACAAGAGTTAATAAGGTTCCAAAATTATTGTTAAGTGAAATAAAGGTAGTTTTTGTCCTATTCGATCAGGAAATGGGCTTAGAAGCAGCCATTTTTTAAAGACCTCGTAATAGAGCACTGATTATACAGAAACAGAAAAAGACTTAGTGGACAAGAGCATCTAAAATTTAACGGATCTAAATAATATACCGATACCTTGTACATATAGATACAAATAAAACGAAGCTTTGCCTATTAAAGCTATTCCAATTTTCCTTATATTGCTTTTGTACTTTTTTTTCTTTTTTATAACCGTGTGCTTTTTTTAAAAATAATAAAACTATAATAAATAATAAATAATAAATAATAAATAATAAATACTAAAATTTTACGTATTTGCTTTTTCTTCTAGCTATCCAATTATATAGTCTATATGGGGTAGCGGAACGTTGGGTAATTATTAGATTATTTCTATTTAAGATTTAAAGATATCTAAATCCCAAGTGATAATGCTGACATGAGTAACGATAAAGGATAATATCCTCGCCTAAAGTTTAAGGAAGCTAATTATGTAACGGCCTCTAAGTTATAGTTCTAACGTGCTAAACGATGGAAAAATCATTGAATAAATAACAACTTTTGTTTTTTTGAGTAAAAGAGATATCTATCTCAAAAAATTGTGACAAATGTTCTGGAAAAAAGATGCTTTAAACCGTGCCTAGAATCTAACACAAGAAAACTAGTAGAGAATACGAAGGCGTTCGAGTGAACAATCATTAAGGAACTCGGCAAATTGACTCGCGTAACTTCGGGAGAAGGTGGGCCATTCCTGCTTATTTATAAAGTTAGGAAGAGGAGGCACAGAATGGTGCTGTACGACTGTTTAATTAAAACACAACACACTGCAAAGATAAAAATCGAAGTATAGGGTGTGATGTCTGCCCGATGGCGGCTGGTTAACGGATTTGCTTAGTTGATTAAGTTAGGCTTTGAAGGAACCCCCGTTCAATGGCAGCCTTACCTATGAGGGTTCTAAGGTAGCGAAATACCTTGGCCGTTAAATGCGGTCTTGCATGAATGATGTAACGATACAGCAGCTGTCTCAATGATTGGCTCGGTGAAATTGGAATAACTGTGCAGATACAGTTTACCTCTAGATAGACGAGAAGACCCTATGCAGCTTTACTGTTTCTAGTTATTTGGTATGATATAACCGGTTTTAGTGTATAAGGTAGTTGGTAAGATATAATTGAAACACCTTTACTTGGTTTATCATATTGTATCACCTTAAAAGTGGAACATTTGCTAGGTGGCAGTTTATGCGGGGAACAGATCCCATAAATAGTACCTGGGTGTATCCAAACTATGTAAAGTTGCTAAATGCAATCAAACATGCTTAGGTTTTGCCTACATGTTTTTTATTTTTACTTTGCTATTGGTTAGAAAGAATAATATATAATGTTTAATTAATTAACTGATTCAGCTATTACTCTATTTAAGTTGGAGCTTTTTTTTTTATCTAAGTAAGATTTTACCTATCATAAATATAGTTGTAATTAAAGTATTAATGAGAAAAATATAAAGTTGAATCAACAAGAACAAGCGAATATTATTTTTTGTAATGGGATAGCTAAATTAATCAAAAAACTTCTTTGTGTATCTTCCGCTAAGTTGAGGAGAAAAACTTAATTGTGTATTTTCCACTAAATTGAGGAGCAAATACACAAAGAGTTTTACCTATTTCATATTTTAATTAACTTTTACTCTAATGCTTTTTGTTATTAATTGATCTATTTGTCTCTTGTATTACATATATAGGTTTAAATAGTTAATTAAATGATAGTTTTTATTACTTATTAAGTTTAATGGCTCAATCTTGCTTTACTGATTGACTTACACGTCTTTCAGTCGCGTAAGCGGGGCATATGATCACAAGACGCTTAAAGAAAAGGTCTTGGATTTTCGAAAAAGTTACGCTAGGGATTAAATGTTAGTCCTCCAATGTCTAAAACTATTGGTAAATATATGGGTAAAATTCAAGGAAAACTTATCTTGTTTTCTTCATTTTTTTTCTACATTTATTTTCTTTAGAGAAAAAAAAAGAAATAAAGAAAAAATAATATAAGTGTATTTGAAGCGACACTCACTTAAGCATTTCTGTTTTTTTCTATTTAGTTATATCTAGACAGATAAGTGAGAACGTTCAACGACTAGAAGGTGAGTATATCTAACAATAATCCTTTTATTAACGCCCAACATTAATAATAAAACTCTCTAATCTAATTATTAGAAATCTCTTAGTTTTTATAGATCTCTGTATAATTATTAATTTTGCATGTAAAATTAATGAAAAAGACTTAACTGTTTAAAAGTTAAGCACAGAACATAATTATAAAAGTTCTCTGCATGATAGAATAAATATATCTAATGTTAAATATTTCCAAACTAATATATAAGCCAAACTTTGTTAAACATTTTAGGCAGGGTAATAGAGTACATAAACCTAGACATTACCCTCCTGCAAACAAAGAATGATTTAATAGTATTTATGCCTATAATAAAAACACTCTTAAATTACTACCTGTAGCCGATAAGGTAACACTTAAAGTTCTGCAAAATTATTTCAATTTATACAGCCCTAAATTGAATAGGAAAGCAAGATTAAACCGTATAAAAAATAAAAAAAAGAGATATATAAGATTGTCAACTAATAGAATACTTATTAGTAGACCGGAACTCAAACATACTAGTAAAAAAGTAGTAATTAGTGTTTATGTTTATAATAGACAAGAATTTTTCTATCTTAGAAATTATGAAAAATGATTAAATAGAACCCCTGATTTAAATTATAAAAGAATGCTAAATAGCATGAAAAAAATAAGCTTATATGTTATTTCTAAAGTATATAAGCAAAAAAAAAAATTGCTTAAAACACTAAATAACAAAAATTATATATTTAAAAACTACGAAAGCAAGTATTTAAAAAGTTTTCTCCAGAAGTATTTAAAAAGAGAAATCACTTTATTTTATTACGAACAAATTATATCATTTAACAAATTTAAATTCGAAAAAAGTTATCTTCTACCTGTAACTGCATATATTAAAAATATATACAAAAAAGAGATAGAATTTAATTTAGTTAAATTAAAGTATTTATATTTGAATAGCTATATTTTTTCAGATACTCTAGTTACAAAGTTAAGAAATAAAAAAAACAGAATTTTAAGAGTACTAAATACTTGTATAGCAATGTTCCAATTAGCTTCTATTGATAACTCAACTATTTATAATGATATGTATAATAGAAAAAAAAAGTTACAGAACTATAAAGTTAATTACCTAAGATTTGGAAAAAAAATAAATGGTGATGAGATAAATGTAATAAAAAAAGAAGTATTATTTTCTCCAAAAAAACTTCTAAGTGTTATGCAGAGTGATATTGCGGAAACTACAAAGAGTGTTTTTGATTCTATTAAAAGTAAGTCTATTACGGGTATAAGAATAGAAGCATCAGGTAGATTAACCAGGCGTTATGTTGCTGCAAGATCCCTTCATAAACTTAGATATAAAGGTAACTTAAAAAATATGGATTCTTCTTACAAAAGGCTTTCATCTGTACTTTTAAGAGGTCATGCCAAATCTAATGTACAGTATACAAAATTAAAATCTAAACGTCGTATTGGATCCTTTGGTTTAAAAGGATGAGTAAGTAGTAATTAAAGGGTAATTAATTACTTATAATTAAATATAAAATAAATGGATTTAATCTGTTTATCTAGTGTCTACATATGCAGCCTTAGCATATATTCTGATATTTTAGAGCTCATATAGCTCTAGATAATGTTTTTTATCTAGATAAAATTAAGGTATCGCGTTGCAACGGTTAGAGAGAAAAAATTAATGAAGAAATAGTCTGAACCACTTTGTGAGAAGTGGAAATAATGGATAAAGAGCCATTATGATAACAAAAATTGAACAGGCTAATTGCGCCAGAGAGCTCAAATTGGGTGCGCAGTTTGGCACCTCGATGTCGGCTTAGCTTATCCACATGAATGCAAGGGTCATGAAGGGTGCGACTGTTCGTCGATTAAAAAGCTACACGAGCTGGGTTAAATACGTCGTGAGACAGTATGGATTCTATCTTCTAGAGGGATTTAGAATAAAATAAGGATAGCCCCTGGTACGAAAGGAGAAGGGTATGTTAATCTATGGTTTACCTGTTGTTTGTGTACCTATATTAAAATAATATAACTTAGACGTTATCTCTATGATTTATAGTGGGGTTTACTTATCACTAAAGTAATGCTAGACACAGGCACGGCAGGAATGCTACGTTAGTTATAGATAAGAGCTGAATGAATATAGGCATGAAACTTACCTTAAGATATTCTTATAAACACGTAGTTTAACACTACGATTTTAAATAACATCTATAAAATATAATTATAAAAAACAAAAACAAACTTATTTAATTAATAGGCTTAAGTTGAAATAATTGTGAGATTGTTAGGCATTAAGTACTAATTTTTCAATTTACTATATAATACCCTTATCATTACATCATAACAAAAAAAAAAAAAAATTATATGATTTCTAAAAGCCTGATTAGCATAAAAGTAATGCAGCCGTTTTGTAATCAGCAGAAGTAAGTGCAGTACTTACATCGGGCTTTTAATTTATACAACTTAAACATTAAGTTGTCTACAAGGCCCAGTGGTCGAGCGGTTAAGACGTAATTCTTTCAATATTAACATCGGGGATTCGAATTCCTCCTGGGTCATTAAATATATAATCATATTAAATGCGGGTTGATGTAACAGTAACATAATTGGCTCATGACCAGCATATAAAGGTGCGAATCCTTTGCCCGTACTAAGGTTAATTAACTAAACAAAATAAAAAGGCTATAGCTTAAATGGTAAAGCTAGCTGCTCATGACAGTTGAGATGAGTGTTCAAATCATTCTGGCCTTAGATGTGGTTAAACTGCACGACGCGTAATACATAGGCATCAGTCCAATAGCTATATAACTTGTTCTAAGATCATAGAGTATCTCGCCATTTCCTGCAAGATACAGACCTCTTTGAGCCTAGACAAGATACAGACCGCGTATAGCCTCAACAAGAAAACAAGAAAACAAGAAAACAAGAAAACAAGAAAACAAGAAAACAAGAAAACAAGAAAACAAGAAAACAAGAAAACAAGAAACACATTTTCTGTAGAAGACTTGACATGATACACACTCTCTAGAAAAGACTCCTGGCGTTACACTATCAAGGGTTTTCATTTTTAATATGGACGAACCCACCATTTTGAGGCTTTTTGTGTTAATAAGGACTAACCGACTATCTTAAGAGACTTAAGGTGAGTGTTAAATTAACTAAAAAAAAAATAAAACTAAGATAAAAAAAATGACTCTAATTAATAAAGCTTAAATGACAAGATAAGCTACATATAACAAGGATTAAAGTTAAAATCTTTATCTCCATATTACTGATATGTGTCTTGTGTAAATACATGACAGATCGAGATCCGAGTGCTGGAATAGGTAGACAGGGTAAACTTAAGATTTATTGACTCAGGTCGTGAACGTTCAAGTCGTTTTTCGGATAAAAAGGATAAAAAAAAATTTTTTTGTCTCTCATCTCTCTTTCTTTTTTAAGAGAGATGAGATATAAAAAGGGATAAAAGTTTTTATATTATAATTAAGGGGTTATAGTTTAATTGGTAAAACGTCGATTTTGCATATCGTTATTTTAGGATCGAGTCCTGATATCTCCAAAAATAATTAGGTTTAATTATTTACGCTCGAGAAGCTCAACTTGGTAGAGCGGAACTCTGAAGATGTTTAGGCTATAAGTTCAAATCTTATCTCGAGCATAGGTTTATACCTTATATTATTTATCGCATTACATTTTTATTCCCTTATATTATTTATAACATTACCCCTTTTATTGCCTTAATACATTTCACCCTCTCTATGAAGTAGGTAATATGGTTTTGCCATTTGGGGATTTTTTTTCTGGTTACTTTTACATTAATCCTTATCTAGTCTTATGTTTGGTCATAACTCTTTTTTCTTTTAACCACCTCTTATAGGATTTTTATTTTTATTTTTTGCCAAGATAATGGTATTATCTGCTGCATTAGACAGCGTATCCAATAAACTAATAATTGTGGTATTTCACTCAATATAATATAAATTTTAAAAATGTTACCTGGAAGTGTTCCTAATCTGTATCCTAATACTAATCCTTTGCCTCCCGCTGATGCAAGCTATGTGCATAGACCTGTACACATGGGAACAGTAGCAGAATTTAAACATCCTCTTTGACTCGGTTTTCGTACTGACGGGCAATCTAATAAGGTTGTATGTAGAATGATTTCTGATCACCTTCTATTTTTACGTTCTAATAATTTAACTTCTAATATTTAAGTGAGTATATGTAAGATTGATTGCGTGATTTATCTTTTGCTCATAATCGTACGTTTTATGATAAAGTTTATGCAGGTACTTCGTATGGCTAACAACGAAGCTATACGTGATTAATTAAGTAATTTACCTTAGAATTAGTGCTACATTTTTTTTTCTAATAAAAAAAGAGAAAAAAAAAATAGATATGTTGAAATAGGTAGACAATTTCCACTTAGGATGGAATGGCTTCAGCCGTACAAGTTCGAGTCTTGTTATCTATACATGGAAAACTTAAAAAGGATTAAATTAAACAAACAGGGCTTCATACCCGACAATTATAAAAATATATTGAGTAATGATGCAGGTATATATGCATATAGATACTCTATATACAAAGGAAACAGCAGCAAATTTTACAACATGATAAATAAATATGCCTGGAATAATATTGAATATATCATACTAGAAATATTAAAAAGCATAAGTAATGCTAAAATAGAAAAAAAGATTTTAATGGAAAAAGAACAATAGTATCTGGATAAATATTCTCCTTATTTAAATATTAATAAAAAGGCGGGATCTAATGCAGGCTATAAACATTCAGACATCCTTAAATTAAAATTTGGTGACACGCACAGGGTAAATCCTATAAAAGACTATAGAAAACAAATATAAAATGTTTAGTCAGTGGCGAAACTAAAAATAAATTAAGATTAAGATCAAGAGGTGCTCCTGTTTTAGTTTACGATAAAATCTAAATTTAGTAAAATCATCTCCAACTATAAAAGAGACTGGAGTATTTGTGGGATTGTCGCCTAGTAGCGTTAGTAAATATATAAACAAAAGTACGATATGAAATAATAAATATTCTTTTAAATAATGTATTAAGTATTAATCATCTTTTATATAATATTTTTTATTGTACATAACATTTTTTTGTTTGTTTCAAACGTGTTATAAATGTTATGATAATTATTGTGGGATAATAAATTATTAATATGTAATTTCTTGAATGCTTATTTTTTTTAGAAGAAATCTAATAGATGCTAAAAATAATAAATAAATATGTTGTAGACTAATGGGTAAGTCATAAATTTTTGGTATTTATCATTGAGTGTTCGAATCACTCCAACATAATGTTTTAATCTAAAGGTGGTTATAGTTCAATTGGTAGAACAACTGTATGTGGAACAGTCTGTTCCCTGTTCAAATCAGGGTATCCACCCTAGTGTTTTAGTTTAAAGATGTTTTTGTCTCCTTATTACATTTTTTTTCTATTACTTAGGAATATATGTAATATATTAAATAAAACAAAGCCCGAGTAGTTCAACAGGTTAGAACGTTAATTTCATGCATTAAGAATGAGAATTCGAGTTTCTCCTCTGGCCGTAGTATTATTGCTATCTTTGTTTCTATTTTAAATTTGTTTAACGTATTATCTTCGGCTATCATTTTTGTATTTTGCTTATAGAGTACTACGTGATGTACTGTTTTATGTTTAATATCTAGTATAAATTTCTAGAGATAACAATTTATTTTACTGATTAAAATCTAAACTTATGCTTAAAGTTTGTTTTAATATAATTAATAAGAAGTTTTATCCTAAAAAAGGCTAATTTCTTACATTTTATTACTACTATTATCTAATGCCGCTACACTTAGACAAATCCATTATTTATTCAATCATTTCAAACATTCTTAAGAAACATTTTTTAATTCTAAAGCGGGTAAGTTAAGCGATAAAGCTTTATCTAATTTAATAAAAGCAAAACAAGGTGCAGTCTTGTTTCCTTTAGCTAAAACCAATCAATTACTGTCTACATCTCATATCATTACCCTAAAAAATGTTAATACAAAAGATACAAAAGAATACAGTTCTATATGCAGTGCAGCATGAGATCTTAAAGTAAATCATGCTACATTATTAAATTACATATAGATAAGTTGTCTAGAGGTAAGTATGTGATTAAGAAATATAATAAACAAAACCTTTGCATAATTTGTTTTTTTTTTAGTTTTAATAGATCTAAACAAAATAAAATAGTTATAGTTCAATTGCTTAAAACGTTAATTTCATACATTAACAATTAAAATTAAATTTTCTCTCTTGGTGATATCTCTTATAATTATTATGTTCACTGCTTATAGCCCAGATACTCTATTATAATTTAAGCTTTGTTATTAGTATTAAACTAGCCCGGGTTTAATTTATAATTAAAAATAAAATGAGATATTCTCTTAATATTAATAATACAAAGTTAACATTTAAAACAAAAGGAAATAGCTCAACGGTAAAGCTAGAGTTTTTACATTTTTTAGATGTAGGCTAAAAATAGTAGTTTCTTGTAGTTTAATATAGGCGTATTATTTAATTTGCTTTTTTTATGTTTTATATTTTTTTTCTGTAAATATAGAGAAAACGAATGTAAAGAATCATACTGGACCTAAAATAATTTATTTGCCATTTTACTGACGATAAATATTTTACTGACCGATCCCTTTTAAACCTAGAAAAGGAAACTGGAGAAGAACAGTGTAAGGTCTGAAATGCACTGGTTAAAGCCATAAAAAAAAAGGAATTAGCTCAATGGTAGAGCAAGCGTTTTAGACACAAAAAACGGCCGGTTAAGTGTTCGATTCATTTATTCCTTATCATGACTATTTCTTATATTTTATTAATACTATCGTCTCAAGCCGTTCTTATAGGACGAGATAAATCAATTTATTTTTATAGGTTGGCAACACTGATGTCTTTTTACTGTTATATAATTATGCCTAATATGGACATTACATTTATAAACCGTTTGTTTGGAGGTGTGTTTCATATTACAACAAATTTTATACTTTTAGTGTTAATACCAAGTCTATTAATTATTGTGTTAAGATCAATACAAATCAGTTATGTTCAGTATATAGTATATAATAATTACATAAGATATTTTTTATATTGAGATATTAAATTTTATATTTTTTATAATACATATTTTAATTTTTTAGATGCAATTTATATAATAATAAATTTATTTATTAATTTATATAATATACTTGTTAATAAAGTATTAATACGTGAAAATATAGAAATATTTTGTATAAGATTTATTTATATAAAAACTGCATCTATACTTCTTTATATTACTATTAGTATGGTAGCTAAGTATGGGCCATTTAGTTTAATGACGCAAGTTTGCACAGAGCTCGCAATACCAAATTATTATTTGGTGTTTTTTTTAGTCACGAGTGCAGCAGTAAGTATCAAAAGGTTAAAAGAGAGGTCTCCAGGTAAAATATTATATATTTTGCTTAGTGTTTTAGCTGCTTACAATATATTTCTGATTGTTCTTTATATAAAAATTTAATCGAATATATCATTATAATAGGAATTTCTCTACCAAATATACTTAATAATTCAATGCACGATTTTATTAAAAATTATGCGTTTGTTTTAAGTATGGATGGGGATTCAGATCACAGTGGTATCGAATATGAACCGGATTACGATTATTATGATAATATAAGGGGACCGACTCCTTCCGGTCTAGAGAGAGGACCGGGAGGATCGGAAGGACCGGGAGGACCGGAAGGAAAATCTGTTTTAGGCTTTGGTCTTGGTGATGATGATCATAGGTTTAATGAAGATAGACATAGAGGGGAAATACCCCAATTATATAAAGATAACAGTACTAGCAATTATAAAAACGAGGCATATATTAAGTTCGAGCGTGATCAAAAAGTTGATATTGCGAATTTATTAGATAACGGGTTTGAAAAAAATGAAGAAGATTACGATAATTATTATAAAAAACCTGAATATTCTAAGAATAAAAACTCTTATGCATTTATGCTGTATAAAGAAAATTTTAAAGCAAAGACTGGTCTAGAATACCAAGATTATGTCAGGGTAAGCAAATATCAAGCAGTATCCGAAGAGCTAATGAAAAGAAAATTTAATAAAATTATGTATAATTGTTCAGAATTCTTAACAGTACCAAAAAATCTAGGTCTGGATAAAATTAAAAGTACCCAGTCACCTGTGGAAATTTCTACAGAAAATAAGCAATTTGAGACAATGATAGAAAACCCCCATGAAGAAGGGGAAACATCGGCTTTCTGGGACTCTTTTATTCGAACTTTCTTTCCTAGGAAATATGGGTTTAATATGAGTCCTGAGATAAAGAGTGGAACTGGTAGAGTTGACTCACTTATTAAACATACAGGAACCGGTAAAGACTGAGTTTATCATACACATGTGGAATATAAGTGTTTAAGAGGAAAAAGTTTTTTTGATTTAATTACCCAAAATGCTGACTATGTGGATAATAATAAAAAAACTCAAGGTACTTTTGGTATATGTATAAAAGGTCAATATGTTACATTTTTTATATGGGAAGAATGTTACCATTCAGATAATCATTTTCATATTAAAGGTGATAAATTTAATGGGCTTTTAGGTTTATATTTCACAGGTGAAAAAAATAGAGCAGTAAAAATACTGCCTCAATTTAATACTTATTATCCTCAGCTTCTTTGGTATGATATCAGTAAAGATGTGACTACATCTATATGCGTAAAAGCCCTTTTGGCTTTTGCAAGTTGTTATTCAGTAAGCCCCCTTAGTAAGACTATTCTAGATGGTAATAGTCTTTTTTTTAAAGAAGGAGAAATTAATAAATATAAAAGCGTACACGTTTTAGGACTAGTACAAGATCCGGCCCCTACGTTTGCAAAACCAAGTATTTTTGATCTTCTACCTCGAACTATAGATTGGGGAGACGGAAAGGGTCCGAAAGAATTATCTTCTGATTACCTAAAGAAATGAGTAAATCAGAGGGATACACATAAAAGCCAATATGTGATCACTAAAGATAATAAATTTTATAAAAGACCACCGCAAAATTAATTTTTATCTAGTATACAATAAATAGCATATATAAGTCATAGGAAGTTTTAACTATATACTACTAGACTAAAATTTATATATAAATTTCCAAAACAAATAAGAAAAATTAAAAGTTCTATAATATAAACTCTAAGCAGGTCACTAGACAGCTAAATTAACTATAACTAAAAAAGTCATGATGCTTTATAATATTCTGTTGCTACTTTCGTCTAATGCCGTTACCATTAAACGAGATAAATCTCTACTATACTGTAGAGTAGCTATAGTAATGTTGATATTTTCATTTATAAATATATTTAACTTAAATGTAGCGTTTTCATATAAGGGTATTGGCTTGTATGGAGGATTATTTATAGCTACAAAAATAACACAAATATTTCATATGTTTATATTAGCTATTTGTGTCGTCATTTTGCAATTAACTGCTTTCTACCCTAGAAAAGTATGAATAATAAACTTTTCTACTATTTACGGAGCTATAAGCAAGGTGTTTACTCCTAATGATATTGATACAATTAACAAAAATGCTGAACAGTTTAAAATAATAGAGTATCCCCTTATTATATTATTTATAATAACAGGCGCTATTTCATTAGTATCTAGCAGCGATTTAGTATCCATCTTTTTATCTATTGAATTACAAAGCTATGGCCTGTATCTCGTTTCTACAATATATAGGAACTCTGAATTGTCTACATTTGCTGGCCTTATTTATTTTTTATTAGGAGGCTTGTCCTCTTGTTTTATTCTTTTCTCTACAAGTTTATTATATGCAAATTCTGGAACAACAAATGTAGATGGTATATATCTTTTAACTAGCTTGTGTGATACCACACAAGATAAAAGTGCCTTAATAGACTATAAGCCTTTTTATATAAACATATCAGTACTTATAATGTCAGTAGGTTTTTTATTTAAAATGTCATCTGCACCTTTCCACTTTTGAAGTCCTGACGTCTATGATGCCATACCTACAATAGTAACAACCTTTGTAGCAATAGTAGCCAAAGTATCTATTTTAGTTTTTTTGTTGGAACTAGTACATTATACTAGTAACCCATATCTGCCCTTAAACTTTAGTTGAAAATTTAGCTTATTACTAAGTTCCTTATTGTGTCTAGTAATAGGAACCGTTTTAGGTTTAACGCAATTAAGAATAAAAAGGCTTTTCGCATATAGTACAATATCGCATCTTGGATTTATATTATTAGCTTTAGCTGTAGATAACATAGAGTCCATACAATCTTTCTTTTTTTATTTGATGCAATATAGTCTCTCAAATTTAAATGCTTTTATTATAGTTAATAGCATTGGTTTCTCATTATACCCTAATACAGACAATACGGTATCTCATCTAAAAAATGAAAAGTTACTAGACAAAAACTATTCACCTATACAGCTTATTAGCCAAATTAAAGGTTATTTTTATATAAATTCTTATCTATCCTTATGTTTAGCTCTAACACTGTTTTCTTTTATAGGTATACCACCTCTTGTGGGGTTTTTTGCTAAACAGATGGTATTATCGTCCGCATTGGACGGTGGTTATGTCTTTATTACACTTGTTGCTATATTAACTAGCGTAATTAGCGCTGTTTATTATTTGGCTGTTATAAAGCAAATATTTTTCGAAAAAATTCAAGATACCTTAAAGCCAGAATTAAAAAACCTTGAATTAACTGGTAAAGTTGAAGAATTTTATGAATTCTATATACAGGATACAATAAATTTTAAAGTAAATAATGTAATATTATCAAATTACTTAACTATAACTATCTCTAATTTAAGTTTGTTATTAGTGCTTTTTATATTTACACCTCAAGAAATTCTAAGCATGGCTAATATATTAGCCTTAATATTATTTAAAAGTTAAATGTCTAGTTCTCTATTTTTTTTTATATTTGTACCTATTTTGGCGTTTGTATTATTGTTAATTAATTTTATATTTGCTCCACACAACCCATATATAGAAAAAAGGAGTGTATTTGAATGTGGTTATCATTCATTTCTAGGGCAAAATAGAACACAATTCAGTATTTCATTTTTTATATTTGCGCTATTGTTCCTTTTATTTGATTTAGAAATTCTTTTAGTATACCCATATATAGTTAGTGCCTATACTAATGGTGTGTATGGTTTGTTTATAATGTTAATGTTTTTTATTGCCTTAACGATTGGTTTAGGCTTCGAGTTGGGTAAAAAAGCGCTTAACATTGATAGCAGACAGACATCTAACTCAAACAATAAGAGTGTTTATGGTAGAAGTCATAAAGGTAAGATGGATATGTTCATATTGAGTATTAGAAATTATCTTTCTTGATTAACGTTAAATAACCTTCGTCTAGGTATAATTGATAGGCTATATATAATAAATAATTATCTAAATGTATGTAAAACTATATGACGTGACAGACATATAATTGTATCATCTATCAATAAGGAATCATTTTATAACCTATATGTTAATCTAATAGATAAAATATCACGTGAAAAATATTTAATTCTATCTACTTTAGGATTAAGTGGCTTACACAGTATTATTCCTAAATATTTTGTTCTAGATCTAGGTTTACAAGGTTCTAATCTTTTAGCTTTATATTTTGGTCTCGTGTATAGCACGCTACACTTATACAAAATATGCTATAAGGATTTTCATACTTTTTCTGTAAAATCTTATACTCTTAGAACGATTTGAGGTTTTTCTATTTTCAAAGTAGTAGTGTATCTTAAAGGTGCACAGTTTTTATTGGGATTAATATGCGGTTTATTTATATGTCCTAGTTATCTTATGCAAATCTATAGATTCCTTTTAGACCATTATGTTGGTATAATAAAACCACCTTTTGTTATGCCAGGTGAAATTGGACCTCAGCCTGAAGCTGAGGCTGAAGCTGAGGCTAAAGCTGAGGCTGAAGCTGAGCCTAGTGGTGATCAGATTATCTCATATTATAGGATATCAGACCATGAATGACATAGGTTTGAGGCTAAACCTGAATTTATTGGGGACTATGGCGGGCGTACAGATTACCCTAATATAACAAAGTCTAATAATTATCCTTATGTTTTAGATGAACAAAATACAAGGCTAGATAGGGTTAACATATAAGGTAAAAATAAAGGTTTTGGTTATTATGGTGGTACAATACAAGGTAATACTGATTTTAAAACATTTAGTAGAATTGATACAAATGCTAACCCTTTTGAGGGAGATATGATAAAGGCCGAAACATCTTTTTGGCAGAATATGAGGCGTTATTATCTACCTTATGGTAACTGTGATCATACACAACCTTCGTTCCCTAAACATTTGAGGAAATTAACCTCTAGACAAATAAGCGAATTAAAGGGTAATGAAGCTATTGTTCCTTACATAGAACATACACGTTTTTCAGGTTTTCAAAAACCTCACGATACAGGAATAATAGTACATCTTGTAGCAAATAATGCTTTATATCATAAAATTTCACAGGAGGATTATAAAATGGCAAAATACGCGTGCAAATATCTTGTAAAAAGGTCTCAAGAACTATTAAAGGATGCTCAAGAAAACATCTCGGACAAGACTGAGCCATGGGAATCACGTGCAGAACTTTTAGGTAAAAGAACTCATGAGTTTTATGCCATAAGGCATCACTACCAACTTAATTTCAAAAATAGATCTTTTGAGGACTACACACGATAGTTTAATTTATTTGATTTAGAAATTCTTTTACTGTATCTATATATAGTTAGTGCCTATACTAATGGTGTGTATGGTTTGTTTATAATGTTAATGTTTTTTATTGCTTTAACGATTGGTTTAGGCTTCGAGTTGGGTAAAAAAGCGCTTAACATTGATAACAGGCAGGTATATGGTTTATTAACAGTGATAACACTAGAACATCAAAGAGATCATTATATGAAAAATACATTATTTTCCATGCATATGTGATTTTTCTTTATATAGACATACAAGATCAAGGCGTATAATTGGTTTAGTTTGGTACCATCTCGCTAAGATTTTTTCTTCTATAAAGAAAAATCCCTCCTAAAAACTAAAAACTAAAAAAAAAAAAGTGTAGCTTAATGGTAAAGCGGGAAACTCCAAACTTCTTAATACCAGTTCGAAACTGGTCACTTTTGACTCATATGAGTCCGAGATGTCTCTCGGACTGGCTACAGGAGTACGGGAGTTAACCCGTTATACAAACTAAACAATATAAAAATTCCACATAATAGGTAAAAGGCTCTACAAGCAGAAGTGAAGGAGAAGTGAAGGAGAAAAAAATAATAAGCGGAACTTTACAATTTTTGGATCTCTCAGGAGATATGAAACGAGAGATTTCTAATAAGGATTTCATATACAACTTGCGTATCTTTGTGATAGATAACGCTTTTTTTATATAGGATATCTCCTGAGATATTAAAACAAAGAGCTATCATAAATACTCTACCACCCACTTCCACACCTTTGTGGTATGATTACGGCTGATTTCTTTCCTCGAGCGAGGATATCAAAGAGGTGTGATATAATCCATTAACGTTCCCAAAAGAGGTATAATGGAACCCCAATTCTTATTAGCTCAATGGTAGAGCAGAATACTTCTAATATTTGGATTTAGGTTCGAATCCTAAATAAGAATAATATGTCTAGCTTATCTTATAGCTACGTATTTTTATATTTAATTATTGTGTGGTTTTCTATTAATCATCTATATGATAATACTTTTATACAAAGCGTAACATTTTTAGTAATTTTCTAGAGGATTAAATATAACAATTTAATATGCTTTAACTTAAATTATAAGCCTTATGTCTTATGGAGGTTTTAATAGCCAAGGGTGCTTATATGAAGGAGTTATTCGCTTATTCCTAGTTCTGCGAAACTAGGAGAAATGTGATTATGTTAAAATAATACACTTGTGGGATTAATTAGTTATTATTTTTAGATGCAAGATAAGACCATATAGGGAAATAAAAAAAAAAACGATATCTCTAAATGTGTTTACGGAAAAAAGGTTATCATATAAAACTAATAGGGACTTTTAACATATTTTTAAGGATAAAAAAAAATAAAAAGTTGTTTTTGCTATAATGCTAGAGCAGAGCATTCCTAATGATTAACCCTAGAAAATAACCCTAGCTAAGAATAAATTAGTTTAATCTAGTTATATATTAAGCATAATATTTTTGTGTAGTTTTTAGATTACTTTTTTTTTTTACATAGTATCTATATCGCATATAACAATACCACTTAATAGGTTAAATATTTAAGAGTAAAGATTTTTTTTTCTTTTTTTTATCATTATTAGGATAGCATTTATTTCGTATAAATATACATATTAATAATAATCCTTACCCGCTTTAGCATATTGTAAAATATTTTAGTTAGCATTACGTTAAATGCAGTATTTTTAACAGACTTATAAGAGAGTTCATCTATTTGTATTAATAATTATATTTATATTTTTAAAAGCTTAAAGCTTTACGCGTATAGTTTATATTTTCGTCTCTAATGCTAAAAGTGAACAAGTTTTCCCTTATGCGTATTTTTAAGTATTTAAAGAGATATTTAGTTAAGACATCTCATGTAGTGTGTTTCAATTTTGTATTATTAATATAATAATTCTTATTTAAGTATTATAACTTTACAGATAGATATAGAATGTTTTAAGTTAAATAGACAAATTGTTGGCTATTAGTAATAAGAAACTTGAATTGTGCTTATTTAACATACGAGAACTCTAATTACACTATCTATGCAGATAAATTATATGCTTAATCCGCTTTATTAAGCTGAGGATATTTTTGTATATATCTGCAAAATTATGAGCATACTAGAATATGTATTTTCTAAATTAAAAGAACAGAAAATGGAATATAATGCTAATAAATTTATATACATAAGCAAAATTTTTATCTTAGTAATGCAATTTTAACTTATAATAAAAAACGATGCTATATAATGTTGTAAAAGAGGGATATATAAAGAGATCGTTTTTTTATAATAAACTAGTTTATACTAACACAATAATAGTAAAATATATCATAGTTAATAGTTTTTATTAACTATGTAAAAAACAGGATAGATAGCAAACAGTTTAATTTTAGTGCGTTCATTTAAATTAGATTACTATTTTTAATGTAATGGACAAATCTAATGTTAATTAAAATTAGCTTTTTATAATATATCTGTTTTTCTTATTAGTATGTGACTTATTATAAATTATATCAAATTCTTTTTTACTTACTATTTTTGTAATAGGTTTTTCTAAGTTTATACCAAATCTACCTAATAGGTTGTTAAGTAAACTTTTAGCCATCGATTTTTGACTTCGATTTTTAGAATTTGATTTAATATTATAAACTTTATAAATATACTCAGTAAACACATGCTTTTCCCTATTAAAACTATAACCTTTAAGTACTTGTATTTTATAACCATGTGTTTTAGCAAACTTTAATTGTTCACTGAAATATCATCCATATCATTTACCTAAAGGAAAAGTTAGACCATTTTTTGTTCTTACTGGAAGTAAGCCTAGATAAATATCTAAGGGAGTTTCTATTATACAATAGAAAAAACCAAATAAATTATCTATATCTGTATAGTTATAGTACAATAATTTCTTACAAGTTAAACCTGGCATATCCTGTAAAGCTACATAGGTATATAAATAATTAACATCATAATAAAATAAATTACTACCATAAGGTTTATAAACTTCTGTCATACCTCCATAATATCCTTGTTTTATATCTTTATATATACTATGTTTATTGATGTTAGGTATATTATTTTTATAAAAATCTTTCCAAAATATACGAACAGCTAAACCTGATATAGTTATCGAACTAGTCATATCAATGTTATAATCTAAGAACACTTGTTTATTAGCTTTAGTTAATACTTGGTGTAAGCTAAGCAAATCATTACTTAGATACCTAATAGTTTCATCTTTTAAAGATCAAGTATGTAAACTCATGTTTTCATATTCATCTAAAGTAATAGAGTATTTTTCTATACCAGGCATAGGACCTTTATAAAATAAATTATCTTGAACAGAAAATGCATAGGGAAATTTAGATTTAATAATAGCTACATTAAAATCTTTTCCTAATTGAGCAAGTGAAGGTGGAAGTAAAGCGAAACTATCCAAGATAATAAAGCTATTACTACCTTTACTAATTTTTGCTCTAATAATTTTATTATCTCTTTAAATACAATCGAATTTATATTTATATTCATATTCTGTTTTGTTACAAACATAGCTGACTTCTTGGTTGTAAGTATATAGTGTGTTTATATAAATAACATCATAGCCACCTAGATTATTAACGTAAAATTTAACGTTAGAATATTTACTTTAAACAAGGTGATCAACTAAAGAGCGTATTAAATCAGTAGAGTTTTTACTTTTTTGATCTAAGTAAAAAATAGTAGGCTTATCACACTTATTAGTTTTATATCCTAAAGCGTATACCTTAGAGGCATTACCTATAGCTTTATAAGTTTAAATATCAATATCATCAATGTTACTATTTTAAACAAATAATCTTTTAGAGTCCGGTCTGTGAATAGCCTTTAATTTATTATTTTGTATACTAGATATAATTTTTTTGTTACTAATAACTAATTGTTTATTACCAGATTCTGTTAAAATAATATTATTTACAGATCTATCTGTAATATGACTCAACATAACACCATCAAGAGAATACCTAATTTTATAAAAAAATTTCTTTTCTAACTTTTAATAGCTAATACATATTTATATTTGTCTCTAAGTAAATAAAATTTAAAATCTTTATCAAAACAAGTTATATTATCTTTATTATGTGACTTATTAGAAATTATTATAAAATAATAAAATTCTTATTAGCTCAATGGTAGAGCAGGGCATTCCTAATGCTTAGATATGAGTTCGAGTCTCATATAAGAATAATGTATGATTATTTA